TTATCACCTAATTAATAGTTTTTTCAATATTTTAATTCTTTTTAAAACTAAACTATTATTAGGATTATAAAATAAAACTTTATTATATGAGTTATATGATTCAAGTAATAAATTTTGTTTTTCATATGCATACCCGATATTAATTAAAGCTACAATATAATCAGGAATAATTTTAAGAGCAATTTTATAATAATAAATTGCTAAATTATATTCCTTTAAAGTAAAATAAGTAAATCCTATACTATTATATAAACTCGCAAGTCCAATATTATCATTTATATCCCAGTTCTTTATCGCTTCGCGAAATAATAAAATCGATTTAGAAAAAAGTTTTTTTTTTAAATATAATTGACCTAATTTATAATATAATTCATGTGATCCATCATTTTTTTTTATCATTATCTGTAATTTAAACATTTTTCTTTCTAAACCTTGAGTATTAAGTATTTGTTTTACAATAAAAAAGCTAATCAACATAAGTAAACAAAATAAAATAGTCGAGTATAATAAAGGGAATAAAGAATTCATTTTTAAATTTATACGTTTTATTAAAAAATAAGATATAATTTTATTAAATTATTTAAATAATTAATATATTTATAAATAGTAAAGAAATGATACTATAATATATAGTAAAAGTTTAAATTTTTAGAAAAAGGAGAATAATTATCAAAATGTTAACAAACACAGAAATATTAATAGCTTTAACTTTAGCCATTATACCAGGATTATTAGCATTTCGTTTAGGTAAAACATTGTATTTATAAATTATTAACAATCTTTATAGTTAATGTCTACTATTAATAGATATTAACTATATCTATTAAATAAAAATAAATTATAAATCTTCTATTTAAAAATATATAAAACGAAAGAAAAAATGAATAAACAAAATTTTAAAAATATAAATACTCCGATATTTCCATTTACTGCAATAGTCGGTCAAGAAGAAATGAAACTTGCTTTAGAACTAAATGTTATTGATCCTAAAATTGGAGGTGTCATGATTATGGGGGATAGAGGGACTGGAAAATCAACAACTATAAGAGCGATTGCAGATTTATTACCTGAAATTGAAGTAATTAAAGATGATCCTTTTAATCGTCATCCCAGTGAAGAATCTTTAGAAAAAAATGAAACAGAATTTATAAAAATTCCTATGGTAGATTTACCATTAGGAGCTACTGAAGATAGGGTATGTGGAACAATTGATATTGAGAAAGCTTTAACAGAAGGAATTAAAGCATTTGAACCAGGTTTATTAGCAAAGGCTAACCGAGGGATTTTATATGTTGATGAAGTTAATTTACTTGATGATCACTTAGTAGATATTTTGTTAGATTCTGCAGCTTCTGGTTGGAATACTGTTGAAAGAGAAGGTATATCTATACGTCATCCTGCCCAATTTGTATTAGTAGGTTCAGGTAATCCAGAAGAAGGTCAATTACGACCACAACTATTAGATCGTTTTGGTATGCATGCTGAAATTAAAACTGTAAAGGATCCTGATTTAAGAGTCCAAATTGTTGAAGAAAGAACTTTATTTGATTTAGATCCTCATTCGTGGGTCCATAAGTATAAAGATCAACAAGCGTCATTAAAGCAAAGGATTATTGATGCTCAAAATCTACTTGATAAAACTGAATTATCTTACGACTTTAGAGTTAAGATATCAAAAGTATGTAGTGAGTTAAATGTAGATGGCTTAAGAGGAGATATAGTTACTAATAGAGCTGCAAAGGCCTATGCAGCATTTCAAGGTAAAAAAGATGTACTAGTTGAAGATATTGAAAAAATTATTATTTTATGTTTACGTCACCGTTTGAGAAAAGATCCTTTAGAAACTATTGATTCAGGCTATAAAGTAAAAAAAAAATTTCAAGAGATTTTTGAAATCATCTGATTTTAAAAATTAAAATTAAGGATATATCAAGAATTTATTATACTTTATTTTGTTCTATACATATATAACAATTTAAATAAATTACTATCTAAGTTTAATTAGTTTTATTTATTAAATAAATAAACTTTATAATTATATATAACATATTTTTTATTTTCAATGAAAGAAAAAACACATTTAATATTAATCATACATTAATTTAAGAGTATAATTGTTTACAATTTAATTATGATAAATTAATTATGATATAATCTCTATGTGAAAGCCGGGATAGCTCAGTTGGTAGAGCAGTGGATTGAAGATCCTCGTGTCACCAGTTCAAATCTGGTTTCTGGCAATTAAGTCTAATTGTGTATAATAAATTTTTAACTTTAGAAGCTTATTAAAATTATGGGTAAAGTTTATGATTGGTTTGAAGAAAGATTAGAAATTCAATCCATTGCTGATGACATTACAAGTAAATATGTTCCACCACATGTTAATATTTTTTATTGTTTTGGTGGTATTGTTTTTACATGTTTTTTAGTTCAAGTAGCAACTGGGTTTGCAATGACATTTTATTATAGACCTAGTATTAGTGAAGCTTTTTCGTCTGTTGAATATATTATGACTGACGTTAACTTCGGGTGGCTAATCCGTTCTATTCACCGCTGGTCTGCAAGTATGATGGTTCTTATGTTGATTTTACATGTTTTTCGTGTATATTTAACAGGAGGGTTTAAAAAACCTCGTGAATTAACTTGGGTTACTGGCGTAACTCTAGCCGTAACTACAGTTTCTTTTGGTGTTACAGGTTATTCATTACCTTGGGATCAAGTAGGATTTTGGGCGTGTAAAATTGTAACTGGAGTCCCTGAAGCGGTTCCTGTTATTGGCCCACCAATAGTTCAATTATTACGAGGAGGAGTAAGCGTAGGTCAAAGTACTTTAACACGTTTTTATAGTGCACATACTTTTGTTTTACCGTTAGTTGCAGCAGCTTTAATGATTACTCACTTTTTAATGATAAGAAAACAAGGAATTTCTGGACCATTATAACTAAGAATATCATTAGTTTTAAATAAAATATAAAGTTATCTTTATATCTTAAATGTTTAAATAAACTATTAATATTGAAAATTAAAATAAAATTTTTAGTTGTGTTATATAATATTAATTATTAGGAGAAATTATGTCAATATTAAAAAAACCAGATTTAACTGACCCTAAATTAAGAGCTAAATTAGCAAAAGGAATGGGACACAATTATTATGGTGAACCTGCTTGGCCAAATGATATTTTTTATATGTTTCCTATCTGTATATTAGGGACTTTTGTAATAGTTATTGGTTTAGCAGTCATGGAACCATCAGCGTTAGGTGAAAAAGCTAATCCATTTGCTACTCCTTTAGAAATTTTGCCTGAATGGTACTTTTTCCCAACTTTTAATCTATTAAGAGTATTACCAAATAAACTATTAGGTGTTTTAGCTATGGCCGCTGTACCTGCTGGACTGATAACAGTTCCATTTATTGAAAATGTTAATAAATTTCAAAATCCATTTCGTAGACCAGTAGCTTCAACTGTCTTTTTAATAGGAACATTTGTTGCTATCTGGTTAGGTATTGGTGCTTGTTTACCAATAAGTAAAGCATTAACATTGGGCTTTTTTTAAAAAAAAGTGATACTTTATTTTGATTAAAACTTAAAATAGCATACATCGTATATATAGATTAATAGTAAAATACTAGTCAATTTATATTGATTTGATATAATTAAACATTAAATATTACTTATGGATATAATTAGTTTAGGTTGGGCTACTATTATGATGATATTTACATTTTCACTCTCATTAATCGTTTGGGGACGTAATGGATTTTAAGGTAATATAAATTTAATCATAAGGATTGAAGAAGTTATGGGTGGAGAAATTTTATCAATTAGTATTTTATGTTTTAGTATGGTAATTATTGGATTATCTCTTGGATTTTTATTATTAAAAGTTCAGGGAGAATAAAGACAAAATAATAAAGTTAATTTTTAATAATAAATAAATTATTACATATCTAAATCTTTATTAAATAATTGATACTATTATGACGTGTACAAAATTTTTGAGTATAATATCAATAGCAATAAATATTATACTAATTTTTATTATATTAATCAGAAGCCCAAATGAACAAAGCTTACAAGAAAATCTAGATCCTTTTAAATTTTTTGAAAGTTCTAGTAAAGCTGAAATTTTTATTGATAATTTAATTCAAATATTAGTAGTTTTATACTTCAGTTTAGCACTTTTATATAATATTAAAAATTATTTTTAATATTTAACCAATAACTAAACAAATATATATATTATCAATTTATTATTTTTATAATATCATTATCAATCTAAAGTTAATTTTATTATTAACTAATAGGTTTTATGAGTAGTTTCTCTATTTTATCTATTTTATATAAGGGGGCTGAATTGGTTTCGACATTTATAATTAAATTAATTAATAAGCAGATTTAACTTTTAAGATATTAAATAATTGCAAATAATATTATTAGTTTTAATAAAAGCCAAGTTTTTGCATAAAATTCGTGAGTTTTATTATCAATTAATGATAATTTTTAATTGAAAGAGGTAAAAAATTAATTTCTCTAAAACTTTAAAAAAGTTTAGTTCTGGTTTTATATTATAATTATACTATTATAAAGAATAAGAAAATTTTCTTATTATAGATATATATATAGACTATCTAAGTTATTAGAATGTTTAATAATTAATTATTGGATCTTTATTCATTATACAATTGAAAAAATTCTAATTAATTAAACAAATAACTAAATCTGTGATTTCATTAGTTAGTTCATTAATTATTTAAAATGGACGTGGGTTCAAATCCCACCAGCTCCTGATTTTTATTTTTTATCTAAATAATTTTATGCATTTGTGGCCGAGTGGTTGAAGGCAACGGACTCATAATCCGTCTTCTTATTAGAACAACGCTGGTTCGAACCCAGCCAGATGCAATATTATTTATTATTAAATCTTTGTTTCAAACGACTTCCTTTAGTTGTAGTAATTTTGCGTAAATAATATAGTTTTGATCTTCTTACACGGGCAGATTTAATTATTTCAACCGATTCAAATTTAGGTGAGTGTATTAAAAATTTTCTTTCGACACCAATACCTTGAAAGACTTTTCTAACATAAATTGTTAAATTAATCCCACTATTTTTTTTTGCAAGAATAATACCTTGATAATATTGAACTCTTTCTTTATTTCCTTCTTTAATTAATACTCCTATTTTTACTGTGTCACCAACAAATAAATTTGTGGTATTTTTTTTTTTATAGTTTTCTTCAACCAGATTTAGGATTCTTTTTCTTGATAAACTATGAACTTCTTCTTTCAAATTTAAATTTGCCATTAATCTTTTTTTAATATAACTATTATTTATTATTATTAAATAATTAAAACAAAGCACTATTACTTTCTATTATTTATATTGTTACAAAAGTCAATTTATTAAAAAAGTAATAATATTATATTATAGCTTAAAAGTCTACTTTTTTATTATTTTTAGTTATTAGATCACTTAAAAATAATTTTTATCTAGTTCAAAATTTACAAATTTTCTAAATTTATTATATAGTATTATTGATAAAAAAATCAATAATTACTTTAGAAAATATTATTTTTTTATTTTAAATGATATAATAAATTTGGTATTTAATATATCATTTAAAATAAAAAAATAATAATAGCTTATAATTTTTGTTTTACGAAATACATTATTTTTCATATTTTTAAATATATTAAAATGGCCCATAAAAAAGGTGCAGGAAGTACAAAAAATGGAAGAGATTCTAAATCTAAAAGATTAGGAGTTAAATGTTTTCATGGTCATCAAGTTAAAGCAGGTAACATTTTAATAAGACAAAGAGGTCTAACATTTAAACCAGGCCATAATGTAGGTATTGGAAAAGATTATACTTTATATGCTCTTACAGAAGGTATGGTTTATTTTAAAAAAAGCAATACTAATACATCAATATCTATTTCCAATTAAAAACTAACATAATATATTGTAGTATTTCTATACTATATTATTTACAAAAGTTGATTAACTAAAATATGTTATAATATATATAGTACTTATTTCGGATTTTATTTATTTTTAAAATAATCTTTAGTTTTTTTAATTTTGTAATTGCTATCTATTTCTAGAAGTATATGAAAATTTATATTTCAAGAAAATTTATTTTATTATTTATTAAATTAAGAGAAAAAATAAAATTATGACACCTTCTTTAACAAACTTTTTATATAGCTTAATTGCTGGTGGACTTATTGTAGTTTTACCTATTACATTTGCATTATCATTTGTTAGTCAAAAAGATTCTTTAACTCGTGTTCCACCAAAGAAATAGAATGTAAAACATAGGTTATTTATATGGTTTTACTTTTTAAAGAAAATATTTATATTTTTAATAAAGTCTATTCATGTTTTAGAACATAAGTAATATTATATAGATATATTAAAGTTTATAGGAAATCAAGAATTATTAACATTTTAATTATCTAATAAATAAATTTTCCAATATTTAAAGGTTTATGATAAATATAGTCTTTGGAGCAAATTTTCTTCTGGGCTTGGTAATAATTGTTGGTGTTTTACTTTTATATTTTTTAAGAATTATAAGACCAGAACTTTCACGCGATGAAGATATTTTTTTTACAACTTTAGGTTTAATTTATGGTTCTATTTTAATTATTCATGGGTGGAGACTTGATCCAATATTATTATTTAGTCAAGTTCTTTTAGTAAGTGTTTCTCTTGTTGCTGGATGGGAAAATATTAGACTTCGAGGTCTAGTAGCCAAGAAAGTTAAGGAACAATTAAAATTACCAAAATTTTATTCTAATAAATCGAATTAAACGCCATGACTAATTATTGTATTTTGTTTCAATAATAAAATATTTTATAACTTCAGTTTAGTATGTTCAAAAAAATTTTTACAACTTTTGTTATAGTATCTTTAATAAATTTAGCTAGTTTTTCAGTTTTAGCTATTGAATTAGATGAAGCGACGAGAACAATTCCTGTAACTAGCGATGGAAAAACAACAATCTTGACACCAGAACAAGTTAAAAGGGGCAAAAGATTATTCAATTCTAGTTGTGGACAGTGTCATGTTGGAGGTGTAACAAAAACAAATCCTAATTTAGGACTTGATCCAGAAGCTTTAAGCTTAGCTACCCCAGCTCGTAATAATATTAATGCATTAGTTGATTATATGAAAAATCCTACAACTTATGATGGTTTAGAATCAATTGCAGAGATTCATCCGAGTATTAAAAGTGCTAATATTTTTACCCGAATGAGATCTCTAGATGAAAATGATTTAGTCGATATTGCGGGACATATTTTATTACAACCAAAAATTGTTTCTGAAAAATGGGGAGGGGGGAAAATTTATTATTAATTATTAAGAAACAAAGATTTTTAATCTCTTATTCTAATTCTACATTAAAAAATAATAGATTTTTATTTTGTTAAATTATCAAATACTCTAAACGAGAATTATTAATGAAAAATTTTTTTTTTGGTTTATTTATTCCTTATCTAACTTTAATTAGTTTTTATACTTCAGTCCAAGCAGTAGATATTAACCATGGAGAAAATGTTTTTACTGCTAATTGTTCGGCATGTCACGCTGGTGGTAATAATGTTATTATGCCTGAAAAAACTTTAAAAAAAGATGCTTTATCAACAAATCAAATGGACAGTATTAGTGCAATTACTTATCAAGTAACTAATGGAAAAAATGCTATGCCAGCTTTTGGTGGTCGTTTATCTGATAATGATATTGAAGATGTCGCTAGTTTTGTATTATCACAATCTGAAAAAGATTGGAATTAATTTATTAGATAAATAGTAAAAACATTTTTTTACTTCTTCTTTTAGATTTAGTTTTTATTTTTAATCTACATTATATAGTTTAAAAATAAAAACCAAATCTTTTTAAAAATATTTTCACTTTTAGGAATTTTCTATTTTAATTTTATTACTAGTATGAGTAAAAAAATATTATACCAAGAAGAAGCTAGACAAGCATTGGAGAAGGGGATGAAAGTATTAGTTGAAGCCGTTTCAGTCACTTTAGGTCCAAAAGGTAGAAATGTCGTTTTAGATAAAAAATATGGTTCACCTCAAATTATTAATGATGGCGTTAGTATAGCTAAAGAAATTGAATTAAAAGATAATATATCTAATACTGGAGTATCTTTAATTAGACAAGCAGCTTCTAAAACAAATGACGTAGCAGGTGATGGTACAACTACAGCTACTGTATTAGCTTATGGGATTGTTAAGAAGGGGATGAAAAATGTAGCGGCTGGTTCAAATCCAATTTCTTTAAAATTTGGTTTGGAAAAGGCTACAAAATATTTAACCAATCAAATTTTAGATTATGCTCGTCCCATTGAGAATAATATGGCAATTGAACAAGTAGCCACAATTTCTTCTGGAAATGATAAAGAAATTGGGACAATGATTGCTAAAGCTCTTAAAACGGTCGGAAGTGATGGAATTATTTCTTTAGAAGAAAGTAATAATACATTTACTGAATTAACTATAACACAAGGAATGAGATTAGAAAAAGGATTTATTTCTCCTTATTTTATTACAAATCCTGAAAAAGGAGAAGTTGAATATCAAAATCCTTTTATTTTAATTACAAATAAAAAGCTTACTCTTGTTCAACAAGATTTAATTCCAATTTTAGAAAAAGTGGCGGTTACAAAAAAACCATTATTAATAATTGCTGAAGATATAGAAAAAGAAGCATTATCAACTTTAGTTCTGAATAAATTAAGAGGAATTGTTAATGTCGTTGCTATTAGAGCCCCTGGTTTTGGGGATTTTCGTAAATATCTTCTAGAAGATATTGCTATTTTAACACATGGAACCTTAATTACTGAAGAATTAGGATTACGATTAGATAATGTTGAACTTGATGTATTAGGTAAAGCTTCAAGAATAATTGTTACAAAAGATTCAACTACTATTATTACTGAAGGTAATCGTGATAATATCAAAAATCGATGTGATCAGTTAAAAAAACAAATGGCAATGAAAGAATCAGTATATGATATTGAAAAAATAAAAGATCGAATCGCTAAACTTTCTGGAGGAGTAGCAGTAATAAAAGTTGGTGCAGTAACAGAAACAGAAATGAAAGATAAAAAACTAAGACTTGAAGATGCTATAAATGCTACTCGAGCAGCTGTTGAAGAAGGCATCATTCCTGGTGGCGGAGCAACATTAACCCATTTTTCAACTTCATTAAAATTATGGGCTAAACAAAATTTAAAAGATGATCAACTTATCGGAGCTTATATTTTAGCTGATTCTATTAAAGAACCCTTAAAAAGAATTGCTCATAACACTGGTGTGAATGGAGGCGTGATTGCAGATTTATTAGAAGAAAAGAATTTTGAATTTGGTTATAATGCTGAAATAAACAAATTTGGAGATATGTTTAATTATGGTATTGTTGATCCAGCAAAAGTAACTCGCTCAGCATTACAAAATGCAATTTCAATTGCTAGCATGATTTTGACAACCGAATGTATAATTGTCAGTAATAAAACAACTTAGAGTAAATTTTAGATTTTAAAAAATAAAGAGATCATTTCGGGATTGACGGGACTCGAACCCGCAACTTTCACCGTGACAGGGTGATACTCTAACCAAATTGAGATACAACCCCCTAAGAATATGGTTTAAAGAAATAATATACGAAATACTAAGTGCATATATACACTTAATATTTCATAACTAAATGATTTTTGTCAATCTAGACTTACTAAAACCATAAATTTATAATAAGATTGAAATTGCATTAAAAATAGAAACTTTATTATATTGTAGTTATAAAAAAACAAATTACTTGGCTCTGTAGCTCAGTGGTTAGAGTAGGGGACTCATAAGCCCTTGGTCGCAGGTTCAAATCCAGCCAGAGTCATTTTTATGGGAAGATGGCTGAGTGGCTTAAAGCGTTAGATTGCTAATCTATTGTACAAAAAATTTTGTACCGAGGGTTCGAATCCCTCTCTTTCCGATATAATATTAAAAAAAATAAATACATTTATGGTTTCTTAAGAAATAAAAGTATTTTCGAGTGATTACCGACATTCTTTTCATAGGGAAATCACCCTTTTTCTTTATATAAAATTTAAATATAATAATAGAAATAAAACATCTATATATATATTATAGATGTTTATATATAATAATATTTTATATATTCATTTAAATTTTAATATAGGAACAAATTTTATGAGTACATCTAAAAATAAAAAAACTAGTAGTAAAATATTTGGTGTAGATTTAGGAACTACTAATTCAGTAGTAGCTATTATGGAAGGGGGTCAACCAACAGTTGTTAATAACACTGAGGGGCTTCGAACAACACCTTCAATTGTCGCATATACAAAAAATAAGGATTTATTAGTAGGTCAAATTGCAAAGCGACAAGCTGTAATTAATCCTGAAAATACATTTTCATCTATAAAACGTTTCATGGGTTCAAAATTTAGTGAGTTAAATAAAGAAGCAAAAGAAGTTTCTTATAAACTTATTGGCGATAATAAAGATAATGTTAAAATTGTTTGTTCTAATTTAGATAAACAATTCAGCCCTGAGGAAATCTCTTCCCAAATATTAAGAAAACTTTCGAATGACGTTAGTCTTTATATGGGTCAAGCTATTGATGAAGCTGTTATAACAGTTCCTGCTTATTTTAATGACGCACAACGACAAGCAACAAGAGATGCTGGTCGAATTGCTGGATTGGAAGTTAAAAGAATTATTAATGAGCCTACAGCAGCATCTTTAGCTTATGGTCTCGAAAAAAAAAACAATGAATTAGTTCTTATTTTTGATTTAGGTGGTGGAACGTTTGATGTCTCACTTCTAGAAGTTGGTGATGGTGTTTTTGAAGTTTTATCTACCTCAGGTGATACTAAACTTGGTGGGGATGATTTTGATAAAAAAATTGTAAATTATATTCTTAAAAGATTTCAAGAAAAAGAAACTATTGATTTAAAATCTGATCCGCAAGCATTACAAAGGTTAACAGAAGCAGCTGAAAAAGCAAAAATTGAATTGTCAAATTTATCTGAAACTAGTATAAATCTTCCTTTTATTACAGCAAATCAAGATGGTCCTAAACATATAGAAGAAACATTAACGAGAGCAAAATTTGAAGAACTTTGTGAAGATTTAATAAATCGTTGTAAATTACCCGTTGAGGCTGCTATAAAAGATGCTCGCGTGGATAAGAGTTCTATTAACGAATTAGTATTAGTAGGTGGCTCAACTCGCATACCGGCTATCCAGAGCTTGGTTTCTAAACTAGTAGAAAAAGAGCCAAATCAAAGTGTAAACCCTGATGAAGTAGTGGCAATCGGAGCAGCTGTTCAGGGTGGTGTTTTAGCAGGTGAAGTTAAAAATATTCTTTTATTAGATGTAACTCCATTATCATTAGGGGTTGAAACATTAGGTTCATTAATGACAGTAATGATACCTCGGAATACTACAATTCCTGTTAAAAAATCAGAAACTTTCTCGACTGCTACAGATAATCAGGAGAGTGTAGATATTGAAGTACTTCAAGGAGAGCGTAAATTATCAAAAGATAATAAAAACTTAGGTAACTTTAGATTAGAGGGAATACCATTAGCTCCACGAGGAGTTCCGCAAGTTGAAGTAACTTTTGATATTAACGCTAGTGGTATTTTATCAGTAACAGCAAAAGATAAAGGTACAGGTAAAACACAACGTATTAATATTCAAAATTCGTCAACTTTAGATAAAGATGAAGTTGAAAAAATGATAAAAGAAGCTGAAGAGTCTTCTAAAGCTGATAAAGAAAAAAAAGAAAAAATTGATTTAAAAAATCAAGCTGATTTAATTTGTTATCAAACTGAAAAACAACTAAAAGAATATGGCGAAAAATTACCTCTTAAAAAGAAAGAATCTATTTTTAAAGAAATTAACAATATTAAAGAAATTTTACAAACAGACGAATTTGATAATGAACTTTTAAAAATAAAAATGGAAGAATTACAAAAATTAGCTCAAATAATTGGAGAAGAAATATCTAGCTCAACGAGTTCGGACTCTACAGAACAATCAAAAACAAATGATGATGATACAGTAATTGATACAGATTTTACAGATGATGATCAATAGCTTTAGAAAATTAGAAAAGAAATATAATTGAATTTGATAAATCTTTTTTAATTGATATATAATTATTAGTAAATAAATTTATCGGAGATTTTTTATGTTAAGTCTATATTTTTTAAAATTATTTGTTTATGCTATTGTAACAGGTTTTAGTTCACTTTTTATATTTGGATTTTTATCTAATGATCCCTCAAGAAATCCAAATAGAAAAGATTTTGAATAAAATACCAAAAATATTGTCGTAATATTTACGTATACTTATTAAGGTAATATTTTTATTATTTTATCATAATATTATCATTATATTGTAGTTTAATATATATATTAAACTACAATATAATGATAATATTATGATAAAATTTATTGGATAATAAATATGCGAGTGTAGCTCAGTGGTAGAGCGTAACCTTGCCAAGGTTGATGTCGCGCGTTCGAATCGCGTCACTCGCTTTCAAGTTACTATTATATTTTATTAGTTTTTTATTTATTATTTCTCAAATAATATGTTGTATAATAATTAAGTAAATAAAATTAAATTACACTGGTTTTATTTATAAAAATAATAAAAACTTTTATTGTTATGTTAAAACAAGACCTATTAATTATTGGAAATAGAAGTTTTAATTCTCGTCTTATTGTTGGTACTGGTAAATATAAAACTGTAAAAGATATGGTGAATTGCTTAGAAAAAAGTAAGACAGAAATAGTTACTGTTGCTATAAGACGCTTTAATTCCTCTAATTTTTTTAATAATAATAATTTAATAACTGCTATTAATTGGAAAAAGTTATGGTTATTACCAAATACTGCTGGTGCAAAAACAACAGAGGAAGCCATAAGGTTAGCTTTTTTGGGACGTGAGTTATCAAAAAGGATTGGTCAACAAGATAATAATTTTATTAAATTAGAAGTTATTTCTGATCCTAAATATTTATTTCCTGATCCAATTGGAACATTAAAAGCTGCTGAATTTTTAGTAAAAAAAGGTTTTGTTGTATTACCATATACTAATACGGATCCTATATTGGCAAAACATTTAGAAGATATTGGTTGTTCAACAATTATGCCTTTAGGTTCACCAATTGGTTCTGGACAAGGAATTCAAAATGTTTATAATATTCAAATTATTATTGAGAATTCTAAAATACCTGTCATAATTGATGCAGGAATCGGTTCACCAAGTGAAGCTACATATGCAATGGAACTTGGTGCTGAAGCTGTTTTAATTAATAGTGCAATTGCACAGGCAAAAAATTCTATAGAAATGGCAACAGCTATGAATCTGGCTGTTCAAGCAGGAAGACAAGCTTATTTAGCAGGTCAAATGGTACCTAATAAATTTGCTCAATCAAGTTCACCTCTAGAAGGTTCAAAATTTTTGAAAAGATAGTGAAGAAGTAGTTTGGTAATTTTTTTTAATAGGCAAAATGTTAATCATATATTACCATGTATAATAAATATAAGTATAAAATACTTAAATTGAATTTTGTAAATTCTTGAGAATGAGAAGTAAATCTATTAAAAAAACAATAAAAAATTATTTTCAATTTTTAAAAATAAATAAAATCTAGATTAATTAATAAAAATGCAAAAACATTTAACAACTTATTATTTTATTATAGCAAGTACTGAATTTTTTTTACGTTATGAACCAGTAGAGGAAGTTTTTCGTGAAAGAACACAACATTATCGAAGAGAAAAAAAATCTACTGACTTTTGGTTTTTATCTTCACCCGATTTTTTAGAATCAAGTCAATTAAGTGATATACGAAATAAATTATTAGATGTAAATTTATCAAAAGAAATGTGTTCAGCAATTGTTTCACTAGATGAAGATTTTATTATTTGGTCAAAATTAAGATTTAATAATGTAATAATGGGAAGTTTTATTGCCCCTACAGATGATATACCAAATCCACTGGCTTATAATAGTCTTGTATCTATAATCTTATGATCATATAATTAGAAATTAAGTATATAATTAATTATTCTATTTCTTTTAAAAACTTTTTTTATAACTTATAAATCTCTATAAATGATAAAATTATTTTCACAAATACGGAACGTTTGGAATAAGTATCAAACTACTTTAAATTATATTAATGAAATTGAAAAAGATCTCTTAGAAATAAGCGACAATGAATTAAAAAGTAAAACAACAAAATTAAAATATTTTACATGTAAGAATAATTATATAGATATAAAGACTTTATCTGAAGCTTTCGCTTTAACACGTGAAGCTTCTAAAAGAACAATTAATTTAAGACATTATGATGTTCAAATTTTGGGAGGATTAGTCTTAAATGATGGACAGATTGCTGAAATGAAAACAGGAGAAGGGAAAACTTTAGTGTCAACCTCTCCTGCTGTCGTTAATTCCTTATCTGGAAATGGTGTACATATAGTTACAATAAATGATTATTTAGCTAAACGAGATGCTGAATGGATGGGTCAAATACACAGATTATTAGGTTTAAAAGTTGGTTTAATACAAGGTGAAATGTCAATTTCGGAACGTAGAACAAATTATTTGCGTGATATAACATATGTAACAAATGTAGATTTAGTCTTTGATTTTTTGAAAGATAATATGGTTTTAGATAAAAAAGATTTGGTACAAAGACCATTTAATTTTTGTATTATCGATGAAGTTGATTCTATTTTGATTGATGAAGCTCGAACACCTCTAATAATATCACGTGAATCTAATTTAATGACAGAAAAATATTTTAAGGCTAATGAAGTTTCAAAATATTTAGAAAACAAAATACACTTTGAAATTGATGAGAAGGCAAAAAAAGTAAGCTTAACCGAAAAAGGTTTAACACGTACAAAAATCCTATTAAACGTTGCTAATATATATAGTATTCAAGATCCTTGGATCCCTTATATTTTAAATTCATTAAAAGCTAGATATCTTTTTTTTCGAGATATTCATTATATATTAAAAAATAATCAAATAGTTATTATTGATGAGTTTACAGGTAGAGTGATGGAGGGTAGAAAATGGGGAGATGGTTTACATCAGGCTATTGAAGCAAAAGAAAATATTCAAATGTTAAAAGGAAGTGAAACTTTAGCTTCCATAACTTATCAAAATTTTTTTAGACTATATCCAAAAATTTCTGGTATGACAGGGACTGCAAAAACAGAAGAATTAGAATTTGAAAATATTTATAATTTATCTGTTTCTGTTTTGCCTACATATAAAAAAATGAAACGTAATGATAAATCAGACTTTATTTTTATTGATGAAATAAGTAAATGGCGAGCGATAGCACAAGAATGTTTAAAAATGTATTCTATTGGACAACCAGTTTTGGTTGGTACAACAACAATTCAAAACTCAGAAGTACTTTCGCAATTACTACAAACCTATAATATACCGCATCAATTATTAAACGCTAAACCGGAAAATATACAAAAAGAAGCAAAGATTGTTGCCCAAGCAGGTTGTCTAAACTCTATTACAATTGCAACAAATATGGCAGGTAGGGGAACTGATATTTTATTAGGCGGAAATCCTGAATATAAAGCAATTGAGTGTACTCGTTTTATATTAAAAAAACTAATTGAAAAAGATAATTTCTTTATTACTGGTATTAATTTAATTAGTTTAAAACTAGCTTTAAAAAAGAATCCAAAACTAATTACATATTTGCAAAATAATTTGGATACTCTTTTAACTATTTTTGAGATTTCTAATAAAAGATTTAATCTTTTAGAAAGTTTAATTAATAATTTATATGAGGAATTATTAATTAAATATAAACAAAGACAAAAACAAGAGTCAGAAATGGTAAAATCGTTAGGTGGTCTATATGTAATAGGTACCGAAAGACATGAATCTCGTAGAATTGATAATCAATTACGGGGACGTTCTGGAAGGCAAGGTAATCCTGGAAGTTCAAGATTTTTTTTAAGTTTAAATGATCCTTTGATTAGAATTTTTGGGGGAAATAAAATTCAAGAGACAATGCAGAAATTAAAAATTGATAATGAAATTCTAGATTCTAAATTTTTATCTAATTCTTTAGATTCTGCCCAGCAGAAAGTTGAAGGATTTTATTATGATCAACGTAAAACGTTAAATAAATATGATCAAGTTTTAGATAAACAAAGAAAGGTTATTTATTATTTACGAGAAAAAGTACTTTCAACCACTGTCATTCGCGATTTAGTTATGGAATTTAGTGAAGGTTTTATTGATGATTTTATTTACTATTTAGATTCTCAAAATAGAGAAGGAAAAGGCATTATTTTAACAACAAGAATTATTAGCTTATTAAATCGTTTATCTATTTCTACTACTATAATCTATAATAATATAGATAAACTATCAGAATTAAAAAAATTTCTTTATGAACAATTATGGGCAAGTTATATTTGTAAAGAATTTCATTATTGTTGTTCTACTGATTCCCGAGTGTTAGATAAATATAATCAACTTATATTTTTAAAATATATTGATTTTTATTGGTATAAACATTTAGAAAACATGAATTTTTTACTTGATGCTATAAGTTGGGAAGCTTATGCGCAAAAAGATCCTTTCCTTCAGTATGATGAACGCGCAACGAATCTTTTAAATTTTACTTTGAAAGATTGTAGAGATTCGATAATATTTGAAATTTTTATTTCTAATATTATAATTAATAATAGTGATTAAAAAATTTTAAAAATTCATATACAAATTTCTGTATTTATGCTATTATAATTTCTTATATTAAAGTAATAAAAAATATGACAAAAAGAACTTTAAATGGAACAAAGAAAAAAGTTATTGCTGTTTCAGGATTTCGTGCTCGTATGAAAAAGAAACAAGGTTCGCAAGTTATAAATAATCGTCGCCGAAAAAAACGAAAAAAGTTAAGCATTGGTATTAATCATAAATAATATATTCTAAAAAATAACGTTAATATGAATTTATAAATTAATTTATATAAGAAAAAGTATTTTCTCATGACTTTTCAAGAAGAATTTTTAGTTTTATTAAAAGCTCGTTACCCTATCATTTATATACTAACTATTGAAGAGGATCGATTAGAATATACTGTTCGAAATATTATTCTTAACCAAAGCTATAGCAACATATATATTTGGGATTTTATTGATGGTTATAAAATGAATCCGATAAAAAAAGAATTTGGTGCAAGAAATCCATTAGAAGCTCTCGAATTTATTAATAAAGTAAATTCTAATACTCCAAGTATTTTTATTTTAAAAGATTTTAAAAGGTTTCTAAAAGACTTAACAATTTCAAGAAAATTAAGAAATTTACTCCAAATATTAAAAATACAGCAAAAAACGATTATTATTGTTGATTCTGAAATTCAAATTCCGACTGATCTTAAAGATCATATTACAATTATAAAATTTAATTTACCCACGTCTAAAGAAATAAAAAAAGAATTAATACGGCTTACTAAGAACTTAACTATTCAAGGTCAACTATCTCAGGGTATTTTTGAAAAAGTTATTCAAGCTTGCCAAGGTTTATCCTTAGAAAAAATTCGAAGAGTTCTAGGTAAGGCTGTTGTAATTTATAAACAAATAGATCAAAATTCTATCCCATTAATTTTAGAAGAAAAACGACAGGTTATTAGTCAAACTGATCTCCTAGAATTTTGGTCAGTTCGTTCAACATTGAGAGATGTTGGTGGGGCTTATAATTTAAAGCAATGGTTAAATGCTAGAACTAATATCTTTTCTGAAGAAGCTATTAATTATGGTTTAGTTACACCAAAAGGACTATTATTAATTGGAATGCAGGGTAGTGGAAAAAGCTTAATTTCTAAAGCTATTGCTTATGAATGGAAATTACCACTTCTACGTTTAGATGTGGGTAGATTGTTTGGAGGAATTGTTGGAGAATCTGAATGTAGAGTCCGTGAAATGATTAGTATTACAGAATCTTTAGCACCATGTGTTTTATGGGTAGATGAGATTGATAAAGCTTTCAGTGATTCAGAACAAAATTCCGATAATGGTACAACAAACAGAGTTTTAGCTACTTTTCTTACGTGGTTAGGTGAAAAAACTCTTTCTGTTTTTGTAATTGCGACTGCTAATGATATTTATTCTTTACCTCTTGAAATATTAAGGAAAGGGCGGTTCGATGAAATATTTTTTTTAGGAATCCCAACAATAGACGAAAGAAAAATGATTTACGAAATACATTTAAAACGTTTTCGCCCAGATACTTGGCATAAATATGATATTAAAACACTTAGTAAAAAAGCTCGCAAATTTTCTGGAGCTGAAATTGAACAAACAATCATTGACGCTATGTATGTAGCGTTTAGTGAACATCGAGAGTTTACAACTAATGATATTTTAGTTGCTATTAAAGAAACAATCCCAATTCTTGAAATGGATCCTTTACGTACCCAAATGATACAAAATTGGGCTTCTTCAGGAAGAATTCGTGTAGCTTAAATTTTTAAATAACATTTTACTAGTATTTAACTTTATGATTAAACGTATTTTTAAATATTTGGCTAATTTAAAATTAGCAATACTAATATTATTATTAATTGCCTTAGTTATTAGTATTGGTTCATTTATTGAGCAAAATAAAGAAATTCAATTCTATCAAAATATCTATTTAACACCCATTTTTAGCATACCTTCTTGGAAAATTATTATTTTTTTAGGTTTTAATAATATTTATAATACTTGGTGGTTTTTAATATTACTTATGCTATTTGGTGTTTCATTAGCTTGTTGCACTATTTTACAGCAATTACCAACTTTAAAATTCTCACGACGATATTATTTTTATAAGCAAATAAACCAATATAATAAATTGACTTTTACAATAAACAGTAGCAAGGTATTTCCAACACACTTCAGTTATAATTTAATTAATAAGCAATATTCAATTTTTCAACAATCAAATAGTTTTTATGCTTATAAAGGATTAATTAGTAGAATTGGTCCGATTATTGTCCATATAAGTATTATTTGTATTTTATTAGGAAGTACATTAGGATCTTTAAATGGTTTTAATTCTCAAGAAATAATACCAAAAACTGAAGTTTTTCATATACAAAATATTATAAGAAATGGTATCTTTTCTTCAATTCCTCAAAAAACTTTTCGTATAAATGATTTTTGGTCAATTTATACCTCAAATGGTTTTATTAAACAGTTTTATACAGATATTTCATTATTAAATGGTCAAGGTCTAGAAACTCAAAGAAAAACTATTTCTGTAAATAATCCTTTACTTTTAAAAGATTTAATAATCTATCAAACGGATTGGGGAATATTAGGATTACGCCTAAAATCGAATAGTAAAAGTAATCCTTTAATAATTTATCAAATACCAATTTCAAAAACAAATACTTCAAATAAAAAAATTTGGATTAGCGCACTTCCTCGAATCAACAATAGTTTAAAGCGTTTTATTATACTTATTAGAGATAATCGAGGACAAATTACTTTATATAACAGTGAAGGCAAGTTTATAAAAAATATTAATATAGGTGATAATTTAGGTAATGATAATATAAAAGAGAGTAATTTAAAATTTACAGATATAATTTCATCTACTGGAATACAAATAAAGTCAGATCCAGGTATTAAATTAATTTATTTTGGTTTTTTTTTTTTAATTATTAGCAGCTTAATTAGTTATATTTCATTTTCAGAAGTTTGGTTATTGTATTTTCCTAAGAAAGCGATATCAGGTGGAAAAACCAATCGTGCAAAAGTTAAATTTAATCTTGAATTTGTGATATTTAAACAATCATTTTTAAATGATATTAATCATAATTAATATTGGTAAATATTTAGCTTTTTAAATTTATAATTAATATAATTATCTAAATTATTATTTTTAGAAGATATGTTATTTCTAATAAAAGAACTTTTTTTTGATGTTTATTGGATTGAAATTATCATTTTTTTTTCGTTTTTGACCCTTGGTTTTATATTAGAACAAAAATTTAATATTAAAAAACCTCGAAAATGGTTTTTTGAATTTAATACTATTATTTTACAACGATTATTATCTATATTCGCCTATTATATACCTTATTTAGATGTTATAAATACACATTTACCCTTAATTGAAGAAACACATCCATATCTTGTTCGACTTTTTTTACCAAATTATATTGCTGAATCGCTTCAGATTATACAACAAATACCGTTTTTGCCGTTTCTTTATCTTATGTTAGGATATGGTATTTTTATAAGATATAAATTACCAAAAGATAGATTAGTGAGGTTTAATATAATGTATGGGATTATAATTATATCTTTTCAAGGTATTATACATGAATTATTTCTTAATTTTACTAAAATTTTTTGTTTTGATAGCACAGATAGATCAGAAGCAGCATTATTAACATTTCTTGGTTGGGTACTTATATTTATACCATGCTTTTTAAGAGCCCTTTTTGGAAAATATGAAAGTAATCCATTTTTACGAGAAGCAATAGAAGTACATCTTGGTAGAGATGGTCCTGATTTTATTTGGTGGGATAGAGGGAAAAATAACAAAAAACCAAAACAATAAAATTTTATAAATAATATATATATATATTATTTGTAATTAGGCCGAGTTGGATTTGAACCAACGTAGGTAAACCAGCGGATTTACAATCCGCCCCCTTTAACCACTCGGGCATCGACCCTACTTATATATACATTATAATATAAATATATACTTTCAAGTAACTTTATGAGTAACCTAGTTAATTAAAAATTATTGTGAAATGTTTTTAATTTAATAAAATGTATTATAATAATTGTATCTTAAATTGAGTATTTCAATTTTATACTCTCATATAATTTACATTAATTTAATAAATCTTTTATGAAATTAGCTTATTGGATGTACGCAGGGCCCGCTCATATAGGGACTCTACGGATTGCAAGTTCCTTTAAAAATGTTCATGCTATTATGCATGCCCCATTAGGTGACGATTACTTTAATGTCATGAGATCTATGTTAGAAAGAAAGCGTGATTTTACTCCAGTAACAGCAAGTGTTGTAGATCGTCATGTTTTAGCTAGAGGATCACAAGAAAAAGTTGTTAATAATATAAGTCGTAAAGACAAAGAAGAAAAACCTGATTTAGTAATCTTAACTCCCACTTGTACTTCAAGTATTTTACAAGAAGACCTTCAAAATTTTGTTAATAGGGCTTCTATTGAAACAGAGGCAGATGTATTATTAGCTGATGTTAATCATTATCGAGTAAATGAAATGCAAGCTGCTGATAGAACTTTAGAACAAATTGTACAATTTTACATAAAAAAAGCTCAAAAAACGAATCAGTTAAATTTATCTAAGACAAAAGAACCTTCAGTGAATATTATAGGTTCATTTAATTTAGCTTTTCATAATCAACATGATATAGCTGAATTAAAGAGATTAATGTATGATTTAAATATAAAAATTAATATTATTATTCCTGAAGGTGCTTCAGTACAACAACTTAAGAATTTACCTAAAGCTTGGTTCAATTTAGTTCCTTATAGAGAAATTGGCTTGTTAACGGCAGAATATTTAAAAAAGAATTTCAATATCCCTTTTGTTAATTTAACTCCAATGGGAATAGTTGAAACTGCTAAATGTATAAGAAAAATACAATATATTTTAAATGAGAACAAAGCGAATGTTAATTTTGAAAAATATATTGATATACAAACTCGTTTTATTTCTCAATCAGCTTGGTTTTCTAGATCTATTGATTGCCAAAATTTAACTGGTAAAAAAGCAATAGTATTTGGTGATTCAACTCATGCAGCTGCTATGACAAAAATTTTGACTAGAGAAATGGGTATTTCTGTTGTTTGGGCTGGTACTTATTGTAAATATGATAAGTCGTGGTTTGAAAAAGAAATAAGTGATTTATGTGATGAAATTGTTATCACAGATGATCATAATTTAATTGGTGATTTAATAGCTAAAGTTGAACCTGCAGTAATATTTGGTACTCAAATGGAAAGACATGTAGCTAAACGTTTAAATATTCCATGTGGTGTTATCTCAGCTCCTGTTCATATTCAAAACTTTCCATTAAGCTATAGACCCTTTTTAGGTTATGAAGGAGCAAATCAAATTGCAGATTTAATTTATAATTCTTTTACATTAGGTATGGAAGATCATTTATTAGAAATTTTTGGTGGTCATGATACAAAAGAGATTTTAAATGCTACTTTATCAGGAAATGATAAACAGTCTGAGATTAAATGGAATTTAGAAGCTCAATATGAATTAAAAAAAATACCAGGATTTGTTAGAAGCAAAATTAAAAAGAATACAGAAAATTTTGCTCAAAAAAAACATGTAGACGTTATTACTTTAGAAGTTATGTATGCTGCTAAAGAATCCGTATCTTAAGTTTTTTCTAATTAGTTTTATTTTGACACTATTTAATGAGTATTGATATACTATCAAATATATCAATGACTTACGGGACGTAGCGCAGTTTGGTAGCGTATCTGCTTTGGGAGCAGGGTGTCGCAGGTTCAAATCCTGCCGTCCCGAATAATAAATAATATTGTTATAATTTAGGTCTAATAAAGATTAATATATTGAAATCATTTGGATTAATATGCGGAGTAGAGCAGTTTGGTAGCTCGTTGGGCTCATAACCCGGAAGTCGCAGGTTCAAATCCGGCCTCCGCTAGAAGAATATATTTATAAACTTATTAAATTTTTAAAAATAGAATTTATAATTATTTAGATAATGTCAATTTATCCTAGTAAATATATGCCAATTTTTGGTGGTAGTACTGGTGGCTGGTTACGGTCTGCAGAATTTGAAGAAAAATATGTAATTACTTGGAATTCTGAAAAAGAACAACTTTTTGAAATGCCGACTGCAGGAACTGCATTAATGCTTTTAGGACAAAATCTTCTATATTTAGCTCGTAAAGAACAATGCTTAGCTTTAGGAACTCAATTAAGAAAACTAAAAATAAAAGATTATAAAATCTATAGGATTTTTCCGGGTGGAGAGATACAATTTTTACATCCAAAGGATGGTGTGTTTCCAGAAACTTCGAACGAGGGTAGAACTCCTGTTGGAAAAAGAGATTTTTCTATTGGAAAAAATCCAAATCCTGCTTCTATTAAATGGAAATAAATTGTTTTAAATTTAAACTGATTTTATTATTATATTAATTAATATAATAATAAAATCAATTTGAATTTAAAAAACTGGAGAGATGGCAGAGATGGTCGATTGCGTCTGATTTGAAATCAGATGAACGTTTATGCGTTCCGTGGGTTCGAATCCGACTCTCTCCTTACTATAGTCAGATAACGTATTAAAAAGTATAGTATTTGCTTAAAAATAAAATATTAATATATAATATAGTTATTATTTTATTTTTAGGGGTAGTGAGTTAAAATGGCCAATAATAAATCAGCTAAAAAACGTATAAAGATAAATAAAAGAAATAATATTCAAAATAATTCATATAAGTCTTTAATAAAAACTTATAAAAAAAAATTTTTAATTGCAGCCGAAAGTTATAGTAAAGATCTTACAGAGAATAATAAAATAATATTTAAAGAGTATCTTACTTTATCTATAAGTCAAATTGATAAGGCAGTAAAAAAGAAAATTATCCATAAAAATACTGCAGCTAGAAAAAAATCAAATCTATATAAAAAATTTTCGATGTTTCAGACTCTATAAATAATTATATAGCTAATAGATAAAAAACTTAAAAATATTAAAATTAGAATGAAAAACAAATTGGAAAATATAAAGCAAAAGTTTCCTCTTGTTCTTCCAGATTTATCAGAAGTTCAAAGATTAAGCTTTTGCTGGTTTTTAACTGAGGGTATACCCGAAGAGTTTACCGATTATCCTTCTATATTAAATAAAAAAAGTGGTATCGAATTAATAATTTATGGTCAAGAATATAAAATACACTACCCTAATTTTAATATTTTAAATGCTTTACAAAAGAAGGGAAATTTTAACTTGCGAATTTATGTTTTGATGTCCTTAAAAAAAAGAGAAGTTATAAAAAATGGTACATTACAACCAGAAGATTTTTCTTTTAAAGAAAGAGTATTTTTTGGTGAAATTCCTTTGATGACTGAAAAAGGTACATTTATATTTAATGGATGTGAAAGAGTTATTGTCAGTCAAATAATACGAAGTCCAGGATTATATTATAGAAGGCTTCAAAAAGAAAAGAAAGTTTTTTATGAAGGAACAATTATTTCTAAACATGGGTCGTGGTTAACTTTTGAATTAGAATATAATTTAATTTGGGTCAAGATTGATAAACAATATAAAATACCTATAAATTGGTTTTTAGTTGGATTTTTCTTAGAAGAAGATGAAATCTATAAAACAGTTAATAATTATGAATTTCTTCGAAAAAGTGTACAGTCTCTTAATTCTGTGGTTTATGAAAAAATGTTTCAGAAGGCTAATTTTGAAAGTTATAATAAGAGTATTCTGATAGTTATTTTTCGTGTTCGGGAACTTATAAACGATAGGATTTTGAATAAAAGTTTTTATGATCTTGGAGAAGTCGGTCGTATTAAGCTTAATAGAAAATTGGGAATTAATTTACCACTTAATATAAGAATTTTAACTCCATTAGATGTTTTAAAAACTATTGATAAGTTAATTTCTATTAGTTTTTATAATGAAAAACTTGATGATATAGATAATTTAGAAAATCGCAGAGTACGCTGCGTTGGTGAACTTCTACAACTTCAAATACGCGTAGCACTTAATAGATTAAAAAAAAATATAACCACTAGCGAAAAATTAACTTCAGATATGTTTAGAGTTAAAAATATAAGAAAGACCATTTTATCAAAACAAAGTAAATGTACCAATAAAATTCAAACAGAAGAAAATTATACCGAAAATACTTTAATGCCTAGCTCGTTAATAACATCAAAAGTTTTGACTTCTACTATTAGAGAATTTTTTGGTTTAAGTCCTTTATCACAATATTTTGATGAAATAAATGCTTTAGCACAACTAACTCATAAACGTAGAATTAGTTCACTAGGTCCTGGAGGTTTAAATAGTGAACATGTTAGTTTTGCAGCACGAGATATACATCCTACACAGTATGGACGATTATGTCCAATTGAAACACCAGAAGGACAAAGAGCCGGTTTAATTTCTTCTTTAGCAACCCATGCCAAAATTAATCAATATGGATTTATTACAACGCCCTTTTTTCGAGTATATAAGGGAAAAGTTTTAAAAGACTCTACACCAATTTATTTAACTGCTGAAAAAGAAAATATATATAAAGTAGCATCAGCAGATGTTTTATTAACAAAAGACTATTTTTTTGAAACTCAATATGTTCCTGTACGTTTTTATAATGAATTTATAGTCGTTGAATCAAATACTGTTGATTTTATAGCTGTTTCTCCTATACAAATTATTGCAGCTGGTGCTTCTTTAATACCTTTTTTAGAACACGATGATGCTAATCGTGCTTTAATGGGATCAAATATGCAGAGACAAGCTGTTCCTTTATTATATCCAAAAAAGCCTATTATTGGTACAGGAATTGAACATCAGATTGCAAGTGATTCACAAGTAGTAATTATTAATTTATTAAATGGGACTGTTAATTCTGCCTCATCAGATCGAATTATAATTTTAGATAATGAAAACGTTGGAAATTCAAAAGTTTACTTTTTAGATAAATATCGTCGTTCAAATCAAGAAACAATAATTAACCAAAAACCTTTAATTTGGGCTGGGGAAATAGTTAAACCAGGTCAAATTATTGCTGATGGTCCGGGAACAGATGGAGGAGAATTAGCATTAGGCCAAAATTTAATGGTTGCTTATATGCCCTGGGAAGGTTATAATTATGAGGACGCTATTTTAGTAAGTGAAAAATTAATACATAATGATCTTTTTACTTCTATTCATATAGAAAGATATGAACTTCAATTAATGGATAATAATACTAATATAGAAGAAATAACAACTGCAATACCAAGTATTGAAGCTAAAGGAATTTCTAATTTAGATAAAAATGGCATAATTAAGAAAGGAACATTTGTAAAAAGTGGTGATATTCTGGTTGGAAAAATTACTCCTATAATAGAAGAAGAAGAACTCCCAGAAAGTAAATTATTGAGAGCTATCTTTAATATTAAATCTCCAGAACCAGAAGATACTTCTTTAAGAGTACCAAATGGTATTTCAGGTCGAGTTATAGAAGTTCAAACAGCATCTCGAGATAAAGGTGATAATTTAGAATCTGGTGTTTATGAATGGGTCTGTATTTCAATAGCTCAAACAAAAAAAATTAAAATTGGGGATAAACTTTCAGGACGCCATGGAAATAAAGGTGTTATATCAAAATTAATTCCAACATGTGATATGCCTTTTTTACCTGATGGTACTAGTATAGATGTGATTTTAAATCCATTAGGAGTACCTTCAAGAATGAATGTAGGTCAAATTTTTGAATGCCTTTTAGGTTTTGCTGGCGATTACTTAAATCAGAGATTTAAAGTCTTACCTTTTGATGAAATGTATCGTTCAAATGCTTCACGTATTTTAATAAATAAAACATTAAAAAAAGCGGCTGATAAAACTAATAAAACTTGGCTCTTTAATAAATCTTCTCCAGGTAAAGTTCCATTACTAGATGGGAGAACAGGAGAACTATTTAATAATCCTGTTCTAGTCGGAAAACCTTATATTCTGAAATTAATTCATTTAGTTGATAAAAAAATGCATGCACGTTCCACCGGGTCATACTCCTTAATTACTCAACAACCATTAGGAGGAAAATCAAAACATGGAGGACAAAGATTTGGAGAAATGGAGGTTTGGGCATTAGAAGCTTTTGGTGTAGCTTATACTCTTCAAGAATTATTAACCATAAAATCTGATGATATTAATGGTCGTCATGAAGTTTTTAATGCGATTATTAATGGTAGACCAATACCGGAACCTGGTGTTCCAGAATCTTTTAAAGTTTTACTAAGAGAATTAAATGCTTTAGGTTTAGATATTACAACTCATCAACTTCGTAAATCTAATAATGAAGAAATAAAGTCCTCTAAAGTTAATTTATTAACTCTTATTAAATCAAAATTATTATAAAAATAAATTAGTGAGAAAAAAAAGAAAAATTTAAGCTGAAAATGAAAAATGTAAAAGAACAATTTGAATATTTACGAATAAATTTAGCTTCTCCTAAACGAATTAAAGAATGGTCAGAAAAAATCTTACCTACAGGTGAGATAATTGGAGAAGTTACTGAACCTGAGACAATTAATTATAGGACTCATAAACCGGAAAAAGGTGGTCTTTTTTGTGAAAAAATCTTTGGACCTGTTAAAAATTGGGAATGTTCTTGTGGTCGTTATAAGCATAAAGATGAAGAAATTACCATTTGTGAAATTTGTGGTGTTGAATTAACAGAATCTCGGGTTCGTCGTCATCGAATGGGATATATTAAATTATTAACACCTGTTGTACATATTTGGTATTTAAAAGGTTCACCAAGCTTCTTATCTGTAGTTTTAGATTCGTCTATAAACCAAATTGAAGCTATTGTTTATAGTGGTAAAGAACCTGAGAAAGAGCATAACATCTTGAAATATGAAGATTTTTTTTACGAGAATCAAGGTCCAGGATTTGTTTATGGTAAAAAACCTCAAGGCACTGAAATTTTATATAATAAATTGAAAAGAATTGACTTAAAAGTAGAAATTGAAATCAATCGCAATATAATGTTTTGTTCTAATGTTACAAAAGTAGTTGAAGCAGCAATTAAAAGAATTCGGATATTTGAAAATTTTTTAACTACTAATACAAGACCAGAGTGGATGATTTTAAATTTTCTTCCTGTTCTTCCTCCCGGAATTCGTCCTATGGTACAATTGGAGAATGGAAGATTTGCAACTTCAGATCTAAACGAACTCTATCGAAAAATTATTATTAGAAACAAGCGATTAAAAAGATTATTATCGGTACATGCACCAAGTATTGTTATAATGACTGAAAAACGAATGATTCAAGAATCTGTAGATACCCTGATTGATAATGGGAAACGAGGTTCAAAAGTCGTAGATATAAATCGAAGGCCATTAAAATCATTAGCTGATATTATTGAAGGTAAACAAGGCCGCTTTAGACAAAATTTATTGGGTAAACGAGTAGATTACTCAGGTCGATCAGTGATTATTGTAGGTCCTGAACTCCATTTAAACCAATGTGGCTTACCTTATGAGATGGCTATTGAATTATTCTTACCATTTATTATTTATAGATTACTTTCCCAGGGATTATGTCATTCAATAAAAAAGGCTAAAAAAATTATTTATAGTAATCAACCATTCATTTGGTATCTAACAAAAGAAATTTTAAGTAAACATCCAATTATTTTAAATCGAGCCCCAACTTTGCATCGATTAGGAGTGCAAGCTTTTGATCCTATATTGGTGAACGGTCGAGCAATTCAACTGCATCCTCTTGTTTGTCCAGCATTTAATGCAGATTTTGATGGTGATCAAATGGCAGTTCATATTCCATTATCTTTTGAATCTCAATTAGAAACACGATTATGCCTTTTAGCTCCTAATAATTTTTTATCTCCATCCACTGGGGAGCCAAATATCCAGCCCTCACAAGATATGGTTCTGGGTTTTTATTATTTAACTGCTCAAAATAGAATAGGTTTAAAAGGTGCAAATAATTATTTTTCAAATTTTCATGAAGTACTATCCGCATATCAACAGAAACAATTGCAAATACATTCTACTATTTGGGTTCGATGTTTTAATGGTAATCAGATTTTATTAGATAATAAATTGAAATTTTTTAAAACTATTGCTCTAGGTAATGATATAAATATTCATGTTTATAATAATTTACAACGTAAAGAAACATCACAAGGTAAACTCTTAGTTCAGTATATTCGTACTACACCTGGTCGGATTATTTTTAATCAATGCCTTAATGATATATTAAATAACTAATATTAAATATGAGAAAAAAGATAATGTCGTCAAATTCAAAAATATTTTCCAATAATATTATCAACAAAAAAGAGTTAAAAAAAATTATTGAATGGGCATTTAATAATTATGGTCAACGAAAAGCAGCTTATTTTGTTGATCAATTAAAGGGGTTAGGTTTTGAATATGCGACAAAGTCTGGTATTTCAATAAGTATAGAAGATTTACGAATTCCACCCGTAAAAACTACTCTAATGAAGAATGCAACTCGAGATGTTTTTATAACTGAATCTAAGGCTAATAATGGAGAAATTACAGAAGTAGAAAGATTTCAAAAAATTATTTATATTTGGAATAATACTAGTGAAGATTTAAAAGAAAGATTAATTGATTTTTTTAAAAAAACTGATCCTTTAAATTCTGTTTATATTATGGCTTTTTCAGGAGCACGTGGTAATATTTCACAAGTTCGTCAATTAGTTGGTATGAGAGGTTTAATGTCAGATCCAAACGGACAAATTATAGATAGAGCTATTACAGCAAATTTTCGTGAAGGTTTATCAATTACTGATTATATTATTTCTTCTTATGGAGCTAGAAAAGGTTTAGTTGATACTGCTATAAAAACTGCAGATTCAGGTTATTTAACTAGACGACTTGTAGAAGTTGCACAAAGTATTATAATTAGTGAACTTGATTGTAAAACAAAACGCGGTATTCTATTACAAGAAGATATTGAATCTGATAAGAAAGAATTTTTATCAATTAAAGAACTTATTAATGGACGTATTTTAGCTACTTCAATATATAAGCCTGGAACAAAAGAATTACTTGCTTTTAGAAATCAACAAGTAACCTCTTCTTTAACAAAACAAATAGTTAATCTTAAAATTGCAAAAATACTAATTAGATCTCCATTAACTTGTGAATGTCGTAGAGCCGTTTGTCAGCATTGTTATGGATGGAATTTAGCCTCCGGAAATCTTGTTGAATTAGGAGAAACAGTTGGTCTAATTGCTGCTCAATCAATTGGTGAACCTGGAACTCAATTAACAATGAGAACTTTTCATACCGGAGGAGTTTTTACAGGTGAATTAATTCGTCAAGGACGTGCAGAATGTTCTGGGTATATACATTTTTTACCAACGTTAAAAGTAATTCCTTATCGTACTAATTATGGGCAAGATGTTGTTATGAGTGAAAATCAATCTTGGTTAACGATTATAAATTATGCAAATAAAGTAATTAATATTAAAGTTGAATCACGAACTTTAATTCTTGTAAATAATCACAACTACATCAAACAAAACCAAGTCTTATTTGAAGCTGCACCTAAAATAAAAGACATAAATTTATCTCAAAAAGAAATAAAATATGTTTATGCAAAACGGGGAGGAGAAATTATTCTTGAAGAAAATGGCTTTCCGGGAACTTTTAGTAATGAGGATTTTACACGACGTAGCAAAAAAGATTATATTTTTTGGGTTTTGTCAGGAAAAGTATTTAGTATCTCTTTTAACACTAGCATAAAAATTCGAAAATTAGAAAAAATTTATAAGAATCAAGCTTTAGCACAATCTAAAATTGTTACAACTATGGGAGGTTTTATTCATTTCTGCCGGAATACATTGACTCAAGAAATAATTAGCCTAAAAGTTCAAAATTCTTTTCAAAGCCAAAATAATTTTAAGATTTTTCTTGAAACCAACAATTTAGAAGTTATTAATTGTAAAGTTTATTTATCTCATAATCATGAAATAACTTTAAAACCAGAATTATTTAAAAACCAATTGCTTTCTTTAGGACTTTTAAAAAATAATAAATATAAAACAAAAACTGGTGGTTATTTTTATATATCTAATTCTTATAAATCAAATGTATTAGATGATAAAAAAGTTAATAACTTAATTCATAGGTTGAAGTTTGGATCAACAATTTTATATATTCCTGAATCTACAATTCAAACAAATATAAATAAAAAAGATTTTAAATTTAAAAAAGGTAGTTACGTAACAAGACATCAAGAAATTTTTCCGAATTATTTTACTAATATTAAAGGTTTTATTGATTTTGAATTAGAAAGACAAATTAAATATATTACTATTAAACCTGGGGAAAGATATTTGTTGAAAGAAAATATAAATTCTTTTTTATACATGAATGAACAAGTTTATTTTCCTGGGGAATTAGTATTAAATAAATTTGAAATCAAAGTATTGAGTTATTTAGAAATTATTAATAGTAACAATGAATTGTATTTATTTATTCGTCCTGTTACTAGATACGAGTTTACTAATGAAACATCGAAAAAAATTTTGAAACCAAACCTATTTAATGATATTAAATTAAAGATTAATAATTTTAATTTATATATTTTGTCAGGCCAGCAGGTTAAAATTGATGAACCAATACAATTTTTAGATTCTACTATTACAATTGATTCTTTTTCACATTTAAACGATAAAGAAATAATGTTTGAATTCAGAAAAATAAAGGAAAAGAATTCTTATATCCAATTCAATTTATTTTGTTCCCAAAATTTTCTTTTTGACACTATCATTCCTAATGAAATAAAGAATAGTAATATCAATCTAAATTTAATTGTAGAGGAAAAACAATTTATTGATCCTTATGCTATTATAGCATCATTTGATACTATAATCCCTTTTAGTAATTTTGTTTATAATATTAAAACAAAACGTAATACTATAAAAGCTAATATACTATTAACAACTAAATCAGATTATCAAGAAATTTTTTTAGATAGTTTTACTCATGATTATAAAAATAATCAATTAATCCATATAAATAATTTATTTCCTAATAATGTTTGTATTAAAAATTCGGGATTACTAAAAAGTATTAAGGGAAATAAAATTCTTTTACATCTAGGTGACCCTTATTTTTTTTCTAAAGGTGCTTTAATTCGAAAAATCCCTGGCGATTATATTAAAAAACAAGAAAATTTTGGCCAATTAATCTACCAACGATTAAAAACTGGTGATATTGTTCAAGGATTGCCAAAAATTGCTGATATCTTAGAAGCTCGTAAACCTAAAACCGAAGCCTTGCTTTCAACAAGACAAGGTTTCATTAAATCTATTAAGTATACTGAAGAATTAATTATAATTGTTACAAAACCTACTATTAGTTATGAGTATTTTACCACTTCTCGTCCTGAAAGATTATTAGTTAAAAAATATGAGTCTATATCTGTAGGACAACCTATTACAGAAGGACTGTTAAACCCACATACTCTTCTTTATGTTTATTTCCGCTATTTTTATTCACTAGGAACACTCTCTATTTATGAAGCCGCTTATCGTAGTATTAAAAAATTACAAATATTATTATTAATGTCTGTTCAAGCAATTTATACATCTCAAGGGGTAATAATTTCAGCCAAACATATCGAGTTAATTGTTAGAGAAATGACGCATAAAGTTTATATAGAATACCCAGGAAAAACTAATTTCTTACCAGGTGATATTATAGATTTAAATCAAGCACAATACATTAATCTTTCTATTCAAAATGGTTATAAATTAGGTTTCCGCCCAATTTTATTAGGTATTACAAAATCCTCTTTAAAAACCGATGGATTCTTAGCAGCAGCAAGTTTTCAAGAAACAACAAGAGTTTTAACCCATGCTGCACTTCAAGGTAAAACAGACTGGTTGAGGGGATTAAAAGAAAATGCTATAACTGGTCGATTAATTCCAGCTGGTACTGGTTTTTATCTTGGTCAGGATATTACTTTTAATAAAGTTTTATTACCAGAAAAATTAATAACTAGACAAAATAATTTAAGTTTGAAAAAACAATTAAAGTTCAAAAAAAATAAATTAAGAACTCGAATAAGATTTCAATATAATCACTAAGATAGATATTAGTGATTATATTGAAATCTTATTCGAGTTCTATTATACTGATTCTAAAAGATGATAATATAGAATAAAAAAAGAATTCTTATTTATTAATTTATTAAAAATACTAAATTTTAAAGTAATATAATCTAACTACAAAAATCAAAAATATTATTATTTATATGGCTAAAATTGAATTGGCTCAACTTCTAGAAGCAGGAGTTCACTTTGGACATAAAGCTCAACGATGGAATCCAAAAATGTTTCCTTATATTTATGCAGAACGTAATGGTATTCATATTTTAGATTTAATTCAAACAACAGAATTCTTAAAAAGAGCTTGTGATTTTAGTAAAAAAGCATCAGCAAAAAATCAGACGTTTTTATTTGTGGGAACAAAAAAACATGCTTCTTCTTTAATTGCAAGTGAAGCACAAAAATGCGGAGCATTTTATATCAACCACCGTTGGTTAGGAGGTACATTAACAAACTGGATAACTATAAAAAGTAGAATTCAGCGTTTGAATAATTTAGAAGAACAAGAAAAATTAACTTCTTTTAAAAATTTACCTAAAAAAGAAGCTTCAAATTTAAAAAAAGAATTAGAAAAATTAAAAAAATATTTTAATGGAGTTAAAGGAATGAAAAAGATTCCAGATATTTTAGTAATAATTGATCAAAAACGCGAAATTATTGCTATCCAAGAAGCTCTCTCTTTAAATATTCCTATTATATCAATTATTGATACTAATTGTGATCCTAATCTAGCAACTATACCGATACCAGGCAATGATGACTCAATAAGATCAATAAAATATATTATTAAAAATATATCAGATAGTATTTGTTTAGGTCAACAAAATTCTTTAAAAGTTTAAATAATATAGTAAATTTTTAATTTAAAATCTTACAAATAAGGATAAAATATTAGTATGACTTTAGAAATTAGTTCAATATTAGTTAAAGAGTTACGAGAAAAAACTGGCGCAGGTATGATGAATTGCAAAAAAGCTTTACAAGAAACAAATGGGAATTTTGATGAAGCCATTAAAACATTACGTCAAAAAGGATTGGCGTCTGCTGATAAAAAAGTTGATAGAAAAGCAAGTGAAGGTCTTATAAATAGCTATATTCATACAGGTGGGAAAATTGGCGTTTTAGTAGAAGTTAATTGTGAAACTGATTTTGTTGCACGTAGAGAAGAATTTCAAGAGTTAGTTAAAAATATTGCAATGCAAATTGCTGCTTCCCCTGAAGTTCTTTATGTTAAAACTGATGATATTCCAGAAGAAACTTTTCTTGCTGAAAAAGAAATTGAATTAAATAAAAATGATTTAATTAATAAATCTAATGATATTAAAGATAAAATTATTTTAGGAAGAGTTCAAAAAACTTTAAAACGGTTAAGTTTGATAGACCAACCATTTATTAGAGATCCTAATATTACAGTAGAAGAAGTAATAAAAGAAAAAATTTCTCTTTTTGGTGAAAATATAAAAATAAAAAGATTTACTCGTTATATATTAGGTTCCTAAAGATTACATAATATAAAAGTTTTATACTTAAAATTTCCTTTTTCTATATACTTTAAACTATAATAATTTAACTTAATTGTCATAGTACTCATCTGTATGCTTATTATTGCATAATGTGTTATAATTTATTTCTTGATTAAATTTAAATATGAATACTTTCCAAAGTACTAATTTTATTAATTTCAAATCCTTAATCTTTTTATCAGATATTGAAGTTGGTAAACATCTTTATTTAGAATTAAATGGTATTACTTTCCATGGTCAAGTATTAATCGTTAGTTCTTTTGTTATTTTACTAGTATTTTTATTTTCATTCTTAGGAACGTCAAATAAAAATATAATCCCAAATGGCTGGCAGAATTTTATGGAATCAGTTGTTGAGTTTATTAAAGATATAGCTGTAAATCAACTTGGTGAAAGTGCTTATCGACCATGGTTACCATTTATTGGCACAATATTTTTATTTGTTTTTGGTTGTAATTGGGCAGGTGCTATAATTCCATGGAAATTAATTAAGCTTCCTGAAGGTGAATTTGCAGCCCCAACCAATGATATAAATACAACAGTAGCTTTAGCTTTATTAACTTCATTTATGTATTTTTATGCTGGACTTAGTACAAAAGGATTTGGTTATTTTAAACGCTATATAGAACCAACTCCTATTTTATTACCAATTAATATTTTAGAAGACTTTACAAAACCTTTGTCACTAAGTTTTCGTTTATTTGGAAACGTTTTAGCTGATGAATTAACTGTTTCTGTATTAACTGTATTAGTTCCTTTATTTATTCCATTACCTGTAATGCTTTTAGGGGTTTTTGCTAGTTCAGTTCAAGCCTTAATTTTCTCAACATTAGCTGGAGCTTACATTGCTGAATCTGTTGAAGGGCATTAATTTAAATAACCTAATATAAAAAGCTATTAGAAATCTGTTAATTTTTTACTCTTTAACCCATTAATAATTTATATGGATCCAATTGTTTCTGCTGCGTCCGTTATAGCTGCTAGTATTGCTGTTGGTTTAGCTGCAATAGGTCCAGGAATTGGGCAAGGAACTGCAGCTGGGCAAGCTGTTGAAGGTATTGCTCGTCAGCCTGAAGCTGAAAATAAAATTCGTGGTACTTTACTTTTAAGTTTTGCCTTTATGGAAGCTTTAACAATTTATGGGCTAGTTGTAGCATTAGCTTTATTATTTGCAAATCCATTTACTAATTAAAAATTAGCTAAGACGCTTTAAGTATTTCATTACTGACGTCTTAGCTTTTAATTAGTCAAGTCAGAGTTTAGATTTCGAAAATATAAATTTAATTTCTAATATTAAAAATGTTTTATAATTACAACTCCATTTTCATACTAGTAACTGAAAAAACGGGAGGACTTTTTGACTTTGATGGAACTTTACCAGTTATAGGGCTGCAATTTCTATTTTTTATGTTTATTTTAAACTTTATTTTATATAATCCACTTTTGGATACTATTGATGAGCGAAATACTTATATAAAACAAAGTTTAGATGAAGCTACCAATGTATTAACAAATGCTAATCAATTAAATGTAAAATATGAAAATAAGGCATCTAAAGCTCGTAAAGCTGCGAAATTAGATTTATTAACTTATCAAAATTTATATAAAGATATTTTAGAAGAAAAAATGAAATCTTCTCAAATCTTTATTGATGAGTTTCTAAATGAAACAACTGCTAATTTTGAAATTAATAAGGATGAAATATTAAAAAGTTTTGATAATGAAATTGATTCTTTAACTATTCAAATTATGAATAAAATTCTTACTTAACTTTGTTGTACTTCGAACTTTTAGTTATATTAAAATTAAACTTATGCAAAATTTATACATATATCATCTATAATTAATTACAATGAAGAGTTATATAGATTACATTATAGCTAATGAGAATTTTGAGATTTCAATAAATACTGATATATTTGAAACAAATATAATAAATCTAATTATATTATTAGGGATACTTTTTGTTATAATAAAAAATTTTTTAACTGAAAATCTTACAAATCGTAAAAAAAAGATTATATCAGATATAGAAAATGCTGAAACTCGATTAGCTGACTCTAATAAGCGTTATATAGAAGCTCAAAAACAATGGTCTCAGATGGACATTATTTTAAAAGAGATTAATCAGCAAATGGAAACTACAAAACAAAATGTATTAAAACTCAGATGGGATCAAGCTAAAGAAGATCTTTCTAAAAAATTTATAGTAGCAATAGAAATTTTACGTAATCGAGAAAATAAAATTTTTAATGACTTAATTAAAGAAGTTTCTAAAAAAGCTTTAACTCGCGTTACGCGTAAAATAAAGAATCAGTTAGGAAATATTGAACAATCGGCAATTATTGATCGTAAAATAACGCAAATAGGAGATTAAGAATGGCTAATACAATGTTTGGTTCTAAAATAGCGAATCCATATTCAGAAGCCTTATTACAGTTAGGCTTAAATTTATATTTAAAGGAAAAGAATACGGATACCCAAGTTTTTTTTCAAATTATTTTTGATATGGAAAATTTGTTAACAATATTAAAATTAACTCCAGTATTAGAAAAATACCTTTCTAACCCTTTAATTCCAGATAACGATAAAAAAGATGTTTTAGAGAAATGTTTAACAAAAAAAACAAGTAATACAACAAAAAATTTTTTAATGCTTTTAGTAGATAAAAAAAGAATTAGTTTTCTTCAAAGTATTATTCAAACGTTTTTAAATAAAGCTTATGATTTTGTTTGTTTAAAATTTGTAGAAGTTTACTCTGCTTACCCATTGAATCAAGAACAAAAAGAACAATTGGTAGAAAAACTTAAAATATTATTAGGACCTGAATTTACTACTTCAAAAGTTTATTATTCAAAAATTAACGTAACATTTAGAGTAGATAAAGAAATTTTAGGTGGTTTTATTATTAAGGTTGATTCAAAAATTATTGATTTAAGTTTACGTGGTGAGTTAGAATGTTTAGCAAAACAGTTGGAAACAAGTTTAGTAAATTAATAATATTTATATTATCTTAGTTTTTATTTTTCTATAATTTTAAGTTTCTATTTAAGTAAGAACAAAACTTAAATTTTTATGACAAATCCAAATGAAATAAGTAATATTATCAGAAAACAAATTGAAGATTATAGTACAGATTTGAATATTGATATTATTGGAACTGTATTACAAGTTGGAGATGGTATTGCACGTGTTTATGGATTAGATGAAGTAATGGCAGGAGAATTACTTGAATTCGATGAAGGAACAATTGGGATTGCATTAAATTTAGAAAACGATAATGTTGGTGCTGTACTTATGGGTGATGGACGAGAAATTTTGGAAGGAAGTACAGTAAAAGCAACAGGACGAATTGCACAAATCCCAGTAGGTGAAAATTTATTAGGTCGTGTTTTAGATCCTTTAGCTCGCGCTATTGATGGAAAAGGTGAAGTACAAACGACAGAAACGCGTCTTATTGAATCTATGGCTCCAGGTATTATTAGTCGAAAATCGGTTTGTGAACCTTTACAAACCGGAATTACTGCTATTGATGCTATGATTCCTATTGGTCGAGGACAACGTGAATTAATCATTGGGGATCGACAAACGGGAAAAACTTCTATCGCATTAGATACAATTATTAATCAAAAAGGTGAAAATGTTGTTTGTGTTTATGTTGCAATTGGTCAAAAAGCATCATCGGTTGCCCAAGCTGTAACTAATTTACAAGAAAAAGAAGCATTATCTTATACTGTGATTGTTGCTGCGAATGCAGATCAACCTGCAACATTACAATATATTGCTCCTTATACGGGAGCAGCAATAGCTGAATTTTTCATGTACACAGGTAAGCATACTTTAGTAGTTTATGATGATTTATCAAAGCAAGCATCAGCATATCGTCAAATGTCTCTATTGTTACGTCGACCTCCTGGAAGAGAAGCTTATCCAGGTGATGTTTTTTATTTACATTCACGCTTACTAGAAAGAGCTGCAAAATTAAATGATGTACTTGGAAATGGAAGTATGACTGCATTACCAATTATAGAAACACAAGCTGGTGATGTATCTGCATATATTCCTACTAATGTAATTTCTATTACTGATGGGCAAATATTTTTATCTGGGGATTTATTTAATTCAGGATTACGTCCAGCAATAAACGTTGGTATTTCAGTATCTCGTGTTGGTTCTGCAGCACAAATTAAAGCAATGAAACAAGTAGCTGGAAAGCTTAAATTAGAATTGGCACAATTTGCTGAATTAGAAGCATTTTCACAATTTGCATCAGATTTAGATAAAGCAACACAAGCTCAATTATCTCGAGGACAAAGATTAAGAGAAATTTTAAAGCAAGCACAAAATTCACCTATTCCTGTAGCAGAACAAGTAGCAATAATTTATATTGGAACAAATGGATTTTTAGATGATTTAGAAATTAATGATATTTCATCTTTTATAAAAAGTTTACGTGAATATATAACAAGTTCTAAATCAGAGTATTTAGAAATTATAAATTCTTCAAAACAATTAACTTCTGAGGCGGAAACTATTTTAAAAGATGCAATAAGTGATGTGAAGAAAACTTTTAAAATTTAACTTGATAGAGGAGAGTAATTTAATTAACTCCCTCTATCAAGTTAAATTTTAAAAATTAATTATAAAAAACAAATGTTTTATTTTATAAAAGTGACTTATAATTATAAATAATAAACAAAATAAAAATATTATTAATACAAAATAAATTAAGAATATAAATTAAGCTTAAAAACAAATAATATTAACTTAATTCTTTAAAAATAAAAATTATTATAGGAAAAATTTTTATGAAAAATTATATTAAAGATAAACCTAATTTAAATAAGGAAAATCAAAAAAATTTACTAAAGACAAAAACTCCTGCAACTGAATCTTTATTAACTCCAAGATTTTATACTACAAATTTTGATGAAATGTCACAGCTAGATATCTCAACAAATAGATTAGAAATTGAGGCTACAATTCAAGAGTTTCGTGTTGATTATAATCAACACCATTTTATAAGAGATCAACAATTTAATAAGCCTTTAACACAATTTGATGAAGCTTCAAAATCTTTTATTGTAGAATTTTTAGAACGTTCATGTACTGCAGAATTCTCTGGTTTTTTATTATATAAAGAATTATCAAGACATCTTAAAACAAAAAATCCATTATTGGCAGAAGGCTTCGCATTTATGTCTCGAGATGAAGCAAGACATGCTGGATTTTTAAATAAATCAATGAGTGATTTTAATGTTACTTTAGATTTAGGCTTTTTAACAAAAAGTCGTAAGTATACATTTTTCTCACCTAAGTTTATTTTTTATGCTACTTATTTATCAGAAAAAATTGGTTATTGGCGATATATTACAATATATAAGCATTTAGAACAAAATCCAGAATACCGTGTACATCCAATCTTTAGATTTTTTGAAAGTTGGTGTCAAGATGAAAATAGACATGCTGATTTTTTTGCTGCAATTTTAAAATCGCAACCTAAATTATTAACTACTAGTATTGCTAAATTATGGTGCAGATTCTTTTTATTATCTGTATTTGCAACTATGTATTTAAATGACCTACAAAGAAGTAACTTTTATAAATTACTTGGTTTAGATGCTAAAGAATTTGATCGTCATGTTATTGAAAAAACAAATACAAGTGCTGGACGACTTTTTCCAGTTATTTTAAATGTTAAACATCCTTATTTTTTTCTTTACTTAGACAATTGTGTTGAAGCAAATTTAGCATTGATAAAAATGAATAATAAACAAAAAACACATTTTGGTCATATTTTACAAAATCTCATATACTTTTCGCAGCGTTGTTTCAATTATTTTATAATAATGAAAAATCTAGTTTATTTATATTTTTTAGAGCCTATAAATTCCCAAAAAGAATGGGACACTATATTTTAAATAATTTTTAAGATATTTAAAAAATTATTAATATTAACTCTAAATAAAATTAGAAAAAACTAATAAGGAGATTATTATTATGAAGAATAATAATGTACAAATAGGAAAAGTAGCTCCAGATTTTGAAGCTCTTGCAGTTTTTGATGAAGAATTTGGAAAAATTAGATTATCAGATTATCGAGATAAAAAGTATGTTGTTTTATTTTTTTACCCCTTAAATTTTACTTTCGTTTGTCCAACAGAAATAACTTCTTTTAGTGATAGGTTTGAAGAGTTTATGTACCTTGATACAGAAATTTTGGGCGTTTCTGTCGATAGTGAATACTCCCATTTAGCTTGGCTCCAAATTGAGCGTCATGAAGGAGGGTTAGGAGAATTAGCTTATCCCTTAATTTCAGATTTGAAAAAAGAAATTAGTCTTTCATATAATGTTCTAGATGATTCTGGAGTAGCTTTACGAGGGTTATTTATTATTGATAAAAAAGGAATAATTCAATATTCAACAACTAATAATTTATCTGTTGGTCGTAGTGTTGATGAAACATTAAGAATTCTTGAAGCAGTTCAATATGTGGCAGAAAATCCAGATGAAGCATGTCCTGTCGACTGGGAACCAGGCGATGAAACAATTTATCTTTAAAGTTTAAATATTTTATTTTTCTTTTGTTTTTTTATTACAATAGAATTTACTATTTTCAATTATTATATGAAATTGCTAAATTTATTAATATGTATTATAAAAATCATTATACAATAATAAAAGTTATGCCAAAACTTAAAGTAAGAAAATCTGCAAAAAAACGTTATAAGCTTATTAAAGGAAAAAAATTTGTTAGGCAAAAAGCCTTTAAGGGACATCTTTTAGAAAAGAAATGTTCGAAACAAAAAAGAAATTTATCAACTCGAGTTATTGTAAATCAATCAGATACTAAAGCAATAAAAAAAATGTTAGTTTGTTAAAGTAAAAAAAAAAATGGTTAGAGTTAAACGAGGAAATGTTGCCAGGAAACGGAGAAATAAAATCTTAAAACTTGCAAAAGGGTTCAACGGTGCTCAATCAAGTTTATTCAGAATAGCAAATCAGCAAGTAATAAAAAGTTTAGTTTATTCCTATATTGGAAGAAAAGAAAAAAAAAGAATATTTCGGAAATTATGGATTACTAGAATTAACTCTTCAACTCGCCAATATAATATAAAATATAATCGTTTTATCTATAAATTAAAACAGTCTAAAATTCTTTTGAATCGTAAAATGTTGTCACAATTAGCGATTTTAGATCCATTAGCTTTTTTAAATATAATTGAAATAACTAAATAAAAAGGTTTTCAACAAAAACTACTTTGTTGAAAACCTTTTTTATAGTATTTTAAATAATTAAAATTTTGAATATTTATGAAAAGAACCATATCAGCTTTGATAGAAAAAGATTCAGGGGGATTAATACGTATTATTAGTTTATTAACAAGAAGAAAATTTGAAATTGAAAGTATTACAATATCAGCATGTGAAAGAAAATTTTATGAAAGATTAACCATTGTTGTAATAAATTCAAATGAAGAAATGGATCAAGCTTATCAGTTAACTAAACAGTTACAAAAATTACTTAATGTCGTATCGGTTGAAGATATTACTTGTGTTCCTAGTATACATAGAGAACTTGTTTTAATAAAACTTCAAGTTAATATAATAGAAAAAAATGAAATTTTAAATCTTAGTGATATTTTTAAATTGAAAATTATAGATATTACAGAATCTACTATAATTGTAGAATTTACAGGAAATTGTAGTAAAGTTATTGCTCTTCAAAAAGTATTAGAAAAATATAAGATCTTAGAATTAATTAAAACAGGTGAAATTGCTTTAACCCGTGAATCTTTAATTGATGAACCTTCTTTACAACAATATGATAATAATCATCCTTATCTAAAAAAGACATTGGGTATTTCATCTAATAATATAAAATATTTTAGTAATAGTTTATTATCAGATGATTCGATATTACATACTAACCATTAGTCAGATAATTTTATTCATAATTTTAGTTAACATAATACCTGAGATTAATGAAAGAATAGATCAAAACTTAAATATGAAGACAATTTTAAAGATTTAGAATAAAATGATAACCAGCTACCTGCCTTTTCCTGATATGATAAACACTCATTAACATCCCATTCAAAAAAATATAATTTTTTTTTTGAAAAAAAATTTATACATAATAAAATTGGAGATTGAGGAAAAAAATAGTTTTTTATAATTTTTTTATAACTTTCTTTATGTTTTTCCTCGATATTAACAAAAACTTTACAATTATTCATACGTTCACAATTTAAACAAATACACATATATAAAAAAAAATAAATTAATTTTTAAAATTGGGAGCGGAGGGACTTGAACCCTCACGATTATAAATATCAACGGATTTTCATTTCTATCTGATTTTCATCATTACTATAATATTTTAAAAATAAAATAAAAATAGTCTTTGAAATTGGACTCTCTCTTTACCAATTATGGTAGTTCCCATCGAGTCTCTGCACCGTAAAACTTATAATTTATTTATTGGCTCAGGGTTATCATATTATAAATAACTTAGATTTCCTTGAATTTGAGAACTTACTTATTAAATCATATTTTTGATTTGATGCTCAAAATTTTAAGTCCGTTGCGTCTACCATTCCGCCACGCTCCCTTATAATTGTTATTATACCATAATAGTTAATTTAGTTATTTAAATTTAATTAGTAGATTATTTTTGTTTTCTTATTTATATAGTAGACATATATTAGGCGACACCCAGATTCGAACTGGGGATAGAGGATTTGCAATCCACAGCCTTACCACTTGGCTATATCGCCTTTCTCTTAACAATAAATAGGTCACGTTTAATACTAACATAAAAAAAATTAAGGTATAAAGTTTGTATATTGATTAAAATAAATAAAATAATTTAATTAATAAAATTTATATATAAACTTTATTGAAATTATTCAAATAATACGTATTATTGTATAAAATTCAAAGGGGCTTTTTGACCTACTCCTTAACCCATATTGAAAACAATTAAGAGTTCCACACCTTCGTTTGGAGAAGTGGATGCCTGAGAACGTACAGGAAAGAACTCGAATAAAAAGTGAGCGTTATGAATCTGGTGTAATCCCATATGCTAAAATGGGATATTGGGATGCAGATTACAACGTTAAAGAGACTGATATTCTAGCTCTATTTCGTATAACTCCACAACCAGGTGTAGATCCTGTGGAAGCTGCTGCTGCTGTTGCTGGTGAATCTTCAACTGCAACATGGACAGTAGTATGGACAGATTTACTAACTGCTTGTGACATCTACCGAGCGAAAGCATATCGTGTGGATCCTGTCCCAGGAACAAATGATCAATATTTTGCGTACATTGCTTATGAATGTGATTTATTTGAAGAAGGTTCTCTTGCTAACTTAACTGCATCTATCATTGGGAACGTATTTGGTTTTAAAGCTGTTAAAGCATTACGTTTAGAAGATATGAGAATTCCTTACGCTTATCTAAAAACTTTTCAAGGTCCTGCTACAGGTGTAGTTGTAGAACGAGAAAGATTAGATAAATTCGGACGTCCTCTATTAGGAGCTACTGTAAAACCTAAATTAGGTCTTTCAGGTAAAAACTATGGGCGTGTTGTTTATGAAGGTTTAACAGGTGGTCTTGATTTTCTTAAAGATGATGAAAATATTAATTCACAACCTTTTATGCGTTGGAAAGAACGTTTCTTATATTGTATGGAAGGTGTTAACCGTGCTGCTGCTGCAACCGGTGAAGTTAAAGGTTCTTATCTTAATGTTACCGCAGCAACAATGGAAAATATGTATGAACGTGCTGAATACTCTCATGCAATTGGTAGTGTGATTTGTATGATTGATTTAGTTGTTGGTTATACAGCAATTCAAAGTATGGCTATTTGGGCACGAAAAGCTGAAATGATTTTACATTTGCACCGTGCAGGAAATTCCACATATGCTCGTCAAAAAAACCATGGTATTAATTTCAGGGTTATTTGTAAATGGATGCGTATGTGTGGTGTAGATCATATTCATGCTGGTACAGTTGTTGGGAAATTAGAAGGGGATCCTTTGATGGTTAAAGGTTTTTACAATACACTATTATTAACAGAGCTGAAAATTAATTTAGCAGAAGGTTTGTTCTTCGATATGGATTGGGCATCCCTTAGAAAATGTGTTCCTGTAGCTTCTGGTGGTATTCACTGTGGTCAAATGCATCAACTTCTTTACTATTTAGGTGATGACGTAGTTCTACAATTTGGTGGTGGTACAATTGGTCACCCTGATGGTATACAAGCAGGTGCTACAGCGAATCGTGTTGCGTTAGAAGCTATGGTTTTAGCTCGTAATGAGGGTCGTGATTATGTTGGTGAAGGTCTTGAGATTTTACGTACAGCTGGTAATACTTGTGGACCATTAAAAGCAGCTTTAGATTTATGGAAAGATATTACTTTTGAATATACTTCAACAGATACACCTGATTTCGTTGAAGTGGCAACTGAAAGTAACTAAATAATATATAGTAAGTATTATAATATTTACTATAAAGAAGATCAAAATTTAAGTTTAAATTACGTTTGTTTTATAGTAAATATTTATTAGTATTTTCAAAATTTTTAATACTTTACATTAAAGTTAAATAAATAAAAAGTTTAGTAGTTAACTAAAAGCAAAAATTTCATATTTATATTAAATAAAATATTTGAAGAGTGATGAGACTTACACAAGGATGTTTTTCATTTTTACCAGATTTAAGTGATGAACAAATTAAAAATCAAATTAATTATGCTATTTCAAAAAGTTGGGCTGTTAGTGTTGAATGGACAGATGATCCGCACCCTCGTAATGCTTATTGGGAATTATGGGGGCTTCCTTTATTTGATATTAAAGATTCAGCTGCAGTCATGTATGAACTTAATGAATGTAGAAGAATTAATCCAGAAGGATATATTAAGATTAATGGTTTTGATGCAAGTATAGGTACAGAGAGTTGTGTCTTATCTTTTATTGTTCAACGTCCTGCAGAAGAACCTGGCTTCTATTTAGAACGTAACGAAATAGGTGGTCGTAATATTCAATATACGATTTCAAGTTATGCTGTTCAGGCTCGACCTGCTGGAGATCGTTATTAGTGCTTTTATAAATTTTTGATATTATATATTAGGTTTTAATTACTAAAAAATAATAGTTATTGTTTTTTAGTAATTAAAACCTAATGTATATTATCAAAAATTTATTATTTAATTGATATGTTAGTTTTTAGATTACTAATTGAGGTTAAATTCTTTTTTATATATTTAGTGAATATATTTTAATTAGCATATGTATTTGACAAATATAGAAATTAAAATTATTATTATTTTGTATAATTTTAAGATATGTTTTTAAGCCCCCATCGTCTAGAGGCCTAGGACATCTCCTTTTCACGGAGAAAACAGGGATTCGAATTCCCTTGGGGGTAAAATAGATTATATATCATGTATATAAATCTAAGCTTTTTATTTAAGTTTGAAAATATCTATTAATAATGAAATAATTTATAATAACTTTTTAATTTTATAAAGTTTCTTTTTTTCTTAAAATTCATTATAATATACTTATGAAAACTCAATTCGGAATAATTGCAATTATAGAAAGTTATTTCATGAGACTTGAGCGTTTCCGATCTTTATGTTTCCAAATAAGAAAATTTAAATGAACTCCAAAAAGCAAGAAACAAAAGTTAAAGTTCTAGTTGACCGTGATAATATTAGTACGACTAGTTTTGAAAAATGGGCTAAACCAGGACATTTTTCACGCACATTATCGAAAGGGCCAAAAACAACAACTTGGATTTGGAATTTACATGCTGATGCACATGATTTTGATAGTCAAACTAAATCTTTAGAAGAAGTTTCAAGAAAGATTTTTAGTGCACACTTTGGACAATTATCTATAATATTTTTGTGGGTAAGTGGAATGCATTTTCATGGGGCATATTTTTCAAATTATTTAGCATGGTTAAATAATCCTATTGCTATTAAACCTAGTGCACAAGTCGTTTGGCCTATTGTAGGGCAGGAAATTTTAAATGGAGATGTTGGTGGTAATTTTCAAGGTGTACAAATTACATCTGGATTTTTTCAATTATGGCGTGCGGAAGGTATAACAAGTGAACTTGAATTATACTGCACAGCAATTGGAGGATTAATAATGTCTGGTTTAATGTTATTTGGAGGTTGGTTTCATTATCATAAAGCTGCCCCAAAATTAGAATGGTTTCAAAATGTTGAATCAATGCTAAATCATCATTTATCAGGTTTATTAGGATTAGGTTGTCTTGCTTGGTCAGGTCATCAAATTCACGTATCCTTACCTATCAATAAGTTATTGGATGCAGGTGTAGCTTCGCAAGAAATTCCTTTACCTTATGAATTTATTATTAATCGCGAATTAATTGGACAATTATATCCAAGCTTTAAACAAGGTTTAGTACCGTTTTTTTCATTTAATTGGAATGAATATTCTGATTTTTTAACTTTTAAAGGTGGATTAAATCCTGTAACTGGTGGGCTTTGGTTAAGTGATACTGCTCATCATCATTTAGCTTTAGCAGTATTATTTATTGTTGCAGGACATATGTATCGTACAAATTGGGGAATAGGCCATAGCATGAAAGAAATTTTAGAAGCTCATAAAGGACCTTTTACAGGAGCAGGTCATACTGGCCTTTATGAAATTTTAACAACTTCTTGGCATGCCCAACTAGCAATTAATTTAGCAATGATGGGATCTTTAAGTATTATAGTTGCACATCATATGTATGCTATGCCACCTTATCCTTATATTGCAACTGATTATGCGACTCAACTTTCTTTATTTACTCATCATATGTGGATTGGAGGCTTCTGTGTAGTAGGTGGTGCTGCACATGGAGCAATTTTTATGGTCCGTGATTATAACCCAGCGAAAAATTATAATAATTTATTAGATAGAGTTGTTCGTCATCGAGATTCTATTATTTCTCATTTAAACTGGGTCTGTATTTTTCTAGGTTTTCATAGTTTTGGTTTATATATCCATAATGACACAATGAGAGCATTAGGTCGTGCTCCTGATATGTTTTCGGATACAGGTATACCTCTAAAACCAATTTTTGCGCAAGGAATTCAAAATTTACATTTATTAGCACCAAGTAACACAGCACCTAATGCTTTAACGACTGCAAGCTATATTTTTGGAGGTGACATTGTTTCAGTTGGATCAAAAATTGCAATAATGCCAATGAAATTAGGTACAGCTGATTTTATGGTTCATCATATTCATGCTTTTACAATTCATGTTACGGTTTTAATTTTACTAAAAGGTGTTTTATATGCACGTAGTTCAAAACTAATACCAGATAAAGCTAATTTAGGTTTTCGTTTTCCTTGTGATGGACCAGGTAGAGGTGGTACTTGTCAGGTGTCAGCTTGGGATCATATATTTTTAGGTTTATTCTGGATGTATAATTCAATATCAGTAGTAATATTTCATTTTAGTTGGAAAATGCAATCTGATATTTGGGGTTCAGTAACCCCAACAGGAACAGTTTCACATATTACAGGTGGTAATTTTGCACAAAGTTCATTAACTATTAATGGATGGTTAAGAGATTTTTTATGGGCCCAAGCTTCACAAGTAATTCAATCTTATGGATCAGCTTTATCTGCTTATGGCTTAATATTTCTTGGGGCACATTTTATTTGGGCCTTTAGTTTAATGTTTCTATTTAGTGGTCGTGGATATTGGCAAGAGCTTATAGAATCGATAGTTTGGGCACATAACAAAATTAAAGTTGCTCCAGCAATTCAACCACGTGCATTAAGTATTACACAAGGTCGAGCTGTAGGCTTAGCGCATTATTTATTAGGTGGTATTGGTACAACTTGGTCTTTCTTTTTAGCAAGAATTATTTCTGTAGGATAAATTTAATGAGGTAAAATATTTATGGTAACTAAATTTCCAAAATTTAGCCAAGCTTTAGCACAAGATCCGACTACTAGAAGAATTTGGTTTGGAATTGCAACAGCTCATGATTTTGAGACACATGATGGAATGACAGAAGAAAATTTATATCAAAAAATTTTTGCTTCTCACTTTGGTCATTTAGCAATTATTTTTCTTTGGACATCTGGTAATTTATTTCACGTTGCTTGGCAAGGTAATTTTGAACAATGGTCTTTAAATCCATTAAAAGTAAAACCGATTGCTCATACAATTTGGGACCCGCATTTTGGTGAACTTGCTATGAAAGCTTTTACAAAAGGAGGAGCTTTTTATCCAGTAAATATTTCTTATTCTGGAGTTTACCATTGGTGGTACACTATTGGTATGAGAAACAATAACGATTTATATATCGGTTCAATTTTTTTAATAGCTTTATCTAGTTTACTACTATTTGCTGGTTGGTTACATTTACAACCAAAATTTCTTCCAAGTTTATCATGGTTTAAAACTAATGAATCACGTTTAAACCATCATTTAACAGGTTTATTTGGAGTTAGTTCATTAGCTTGGACTGGACATCTAGTTCATGTAGCTATTCCTGAATCACGAGGTATACATATTGGTTGGGATAATTTTTTGACAACTTTACCTCATCCAGAAGGTTTAACACCTTTCTTTAATGGTAATTGGAATGCTTATACGCAAAATCCTGATACTGTAGAGCATATCTTTGGTACAAAAATAGGAGCAGGTACAGCCATTTTAACTTTTTTAGGTGGTTTCCATCCACAATCTCAATCACTTTGGCTTACTGACATTGCTCATCATCATCTTGCTATTGCAGTTGTATTTATAATTGCAGGTCATATGTATCGAACAAATTTTGCTATTGGTCATAATATGAAAGAAATTTTAGATGCACACCGACCCCCTGGTGGAAGATTAGGTGCGGGTCATCGTGGATTATTCGATACTATAACAAATTCTTTACATATGCAATTGGGTTTAGCTTTAGCAGCTTTAGGTGTCATAACATCATTAGTCGCTCAGCACATGTATGCAATACCCCCTTATGCTTTTATGGCAAAAGATTTTACAACGGAAGCAGCACTTTATACTCATCACCAATATATAGCTGGATTTTTAATGGTAGGAGCATTCGCACATGGAGCAATTTTCTTTGTTAGAGATTATGATCCAGAAGCAAATAAAGATAATGTTTTAGCTCGTATGCTTGAACACAAAGAAGCAATTATTTCTCATTTAAGCTGGGTAAGTTTATTTTTAGGTTTTCACACTTTAGGTTTATATATACATAATGATACTGTAGTAGCATTTGGTCAACCAGAAAAACAAATATTAGTAGAACCTGTATTTGCACAGTTTATTCAAGCGTCGTCAGGAAAAGCTATATATGGATTTGATCTTTTATTAGCATCAAAATCGAGTCCTGCTACTATTGCCGGTAGTGAAATTTGGTTACCTGGATGGATTGAAGCAATAAATAACGATAAAAATGATTTATTTTTAACAATTGGTCCTGGTGATTTTTTAATACATCACGCAATTGCATTAGGTTTACACGTTACAGCATTAATTTTAGTTAAGGGAGCTCTAGATGCCCGTGGATCTAAATTAATGCCAGATAAAAAAGATTTTGGTTATAGTTTTCCGTGTGATGGGCCAGGTCGTGGTGGTACTTGTGATATATCAGCTTGGGATGCTTTTTATTTAGCAATGTTTTGGATGTTAAATACTATTGGTTGGGTTACTTTTTATTGGCATTGGAAACATGTGACTATTTGGCAAGGAAATGCTGCTCAATTTAATGAATCATCAAATTATATTATGGGATGGTTACGAGATTATCTATGGTTAAATTCTTCTCCATTAATTAATGGTTATAATCCTTATGGTATGAATAGTCTATCTGTTTGGGCCTGGATGTTCTTATTTGGTCATTTAGTTTGGGCTACTGGGTTTATGTTCTTAATTTCATGGAGAGGATATTGGCAAGAGCTTATTGAAACACTAGTTTGGGCTCATGAACGTACACCTCTTGCTAATTTAGTCCGTTGGCGTGACAAACCTGTTGCTTTATCGATTGTTCAAGCTAGGTTAGTTGGATTAATTCATTTCACTGTTGGTTATATTTTAACTTATGCTGCTTTTGTTATAGCTTCAACGGCTGGTAAATTTGGTTAATTTAGGTTATAATATTTTATTAGAGTTATTTTATTCGTTAAAATTATATGATAAAATATATAACTCTAATAAAATTTTAAATAAATAATTTTTTATGGCTAAACAATCAATGATTCAAAGAGAGAAAAAAAGGGAGAAACTTGTTTTAAAATATAGAGAGAAACGAGACTTCCTTTTATTTGAATTTAAAACAGCTGATAATTTTATTCAACAGATGGAAATTCGCAAAAAAATAGAGAAATTACCTAGAAATAGCTCAAGAATAAGATTGAGAAATAGATGCTGGAGAACTGGACGGAGCCGTGGAGTTTATAGAGATTTTGGTTTATGTAGACATATGATAAGAGAAATGGCACATAACTGTCTATTACCTGGCATAAGGAAAGCTAGTTGGTAGTCATTTAAATTTCTACATCAATTTTTTAGTTAAGTTAATAATATTAAAAACTTAAAATAATCCTTTTTTAACGATAATATAGAAAAAAGGATTATTTTAAGTTTTCAATATTATTATAAACCAAGTTTATTTCCACGACGGTATTGTAAGAAAGCAGCAACAAATAAACCAAGTAATGTAACAGGAATTAATCCTAATACCATACCAAAGAGAAGAGGTTCAAGCATAGTTTAGTTAACTATATATATATAAATATCTTTTTCTAAAATAATTAGAATAATTTAATGATTATGAAATTTTAAAATTTTTTCTTTAGTTAATAATTTAATTTATTTATCTTTTTTTTTAACATGTTTATTTTAGTTGGTTTATAATTTATTACTTTATCTAATTATCTAAAACCAACTGATGCTTGCCAAAGAAAAGCAAGTAATAAAAAAAGAACTGGAATAACTGGTAAAATATCTACAATTGGACTATAAATTGCATAGAGTTCTGGCAATTTTGTTAGTAATATACTTTCCATATTTAATATTTTATTATTTTATTGTTATACATAGAAATAATATTGAACCATAATATTCAATAAAATAGAGTTAGAGGTATATACATAATATATTAGATATATTATATTTGTATTATAGTATAGTTTAGTTTATATTAAAATACAAATATAATAAATATTAGACTTAATTATAGGTAAAATAAGTTTTATATTTAATTTTTTATTATCTTTAGATTTTATAAATTGTTAATGGTACAATGGGAAAGAAAAGTAATGGATTTGGGTATTTTAATAATAAATTAATCCTAAAAAAAATAATAATATATTATTTTATGGATATAAAAAGAATAATTAATAGTTGACATTTTATTGTCAACTATTAAAAAATTTGTTAACTTATTAACAAATTATAGAAATTTTTGTAGAAAAAATATTAGATTTATTAAATTAACCAATAATAGAAGGAGCAGAAACTGCAACCGGTAAAACTTCATTAGATGCTAAATCTAATGGGAAGTTATGAGCATTACGTTCGTGCATTACTTCCATACCTAAATCCGCACGGTTGATGATATCAGCCCATGTGTTAATAACACGACCTTCGCTATCTACAACAGATTGGTTAAAGTTGAAACCATTTAAGTTAAATGCCATAGTACTTACACCTAAAGCAGTTAACCAAATTGCAACTACAGGCCATGCTGCAAGGAAGAAATGTAAAGCACGAGAGTTGTTGAAACTAGCGTATTGGAAGATTAAACGACCAAAGTAACCGTGTGCAGCTACAATGTTGTAAGTTTCTTCTTCTTGACCAAATTTGTAACCGTAGTTTACAGACTCAACTTCACTTGTTTCACGGATTAAACTAGAAGTTACTAAAGAACCGTGCATAGCACTGAATAATGAACCACCAAATACACCAGCAACACCAGCCATGTGGAATGGGTGCATTAAAATGTTGTGCTCAGCTTGGAATACAATCATGAAATTAAAAGTACCAGAAATACCTAATGGCATACCATCAGAGAAACTACCTTGACCGATTGGGTAAACTAAAAATACTGCAGAAGCTGCTGCTACTGGAGCAGAGAAAGCTACGAAAATCCAAGGACGCATACCTAAACGATAGCTAAGTTCCCATTCACGACCCATCCAACAAGCAACACCAATTAAGAAATGGAAAACTACTAATTGGTAAGGACCACCGTTGTATAACCATTCTTCAATTGATAAAGCTTCCCAAATTGGGTAGAAGTGAATACCAATTGCGTTTGAACTAGGGATAACTGCACCACTAATGATGTTGTTTCCATATAATAAAGATCCAGCTACAGGTTCACGAATACCATCGATATCTACAGGAGGTGCTGCAATAAAAGCGATGATGTAACAAGAAGCTGCTGTTAATAATGTAGGGATCATTAAGCAACCAAACCAACCGATGTATAAACGGTTTTCAGTACTAGTAATCCATGTAGCAAATGTACCCCAATCTCTTTTTTCTTCACGTCTTTCTAAAGTTGCAACCATAATAAATTTTATTAAATAATTTTTATTCTTCCCAGATAATTGGTAATAACCTGTTATTAATTAATATAGTTTTTTAACATATTATCGAAGTCTCTGTTTCAATATAGATATTATTAATATGTTTTTTAAGTGTTAATGTTGTATTTTAACTTTTTAAATCATTAATCTATTTTTATATCTATCTATATTGACAATTAAAATTTTAATGAGCTATAATAATTTTCAATATAGAATTAGTTACCTATAAAAAGTTTTTAGAAGAATTGATTCTTTAATCTTTTACATAAAAAGTTATATAGATAATATAATTATTGCTTCTATTAATATGTCGCATTCTGTGAATATATACGATACTTGTATTGGTTGTACACAATGTGTTCGTGCGTGTCCGACAGATGTATTAGAAATGGTTCCATGGGATGGTTGCAAAGCAGGTCAAATCGCTTCAGCTCCTCGTACCGAAGATTGCGTAGGTTGTAAACGTTGTGAAACAGCTTGTCCTACTGACTTTTTAAGTGTTCGCGTCTATTTAGCGGCTGAGACAACGCGTAGCATGGGATTAGCTTATTAATCAATTTATGTAACAGTATGTTAGCCGAGAAATAATTTTATCATAAAAATTAAACTTGGCTGACATACTATTATATGTTAGAACTGGGTTGCTAACTCAATGGTAGAGTAATCGGCTTTTAACCGAAAAGTTCTGGGTTCAAGTCCCAGGTAACCCAATTTTATTTTTTTCTATAGTATTATATAGCAACAGGCTCTTCTGGTTTTTTATTTAGGATTCTATTATTTTCTTTTGTTTCTCGATATCGAGGTAGAGAAATCTTGTATTTTTTCCCTTGTTTTGGTATAGTTTTTTGTTCTTGTGTTTTCTCTTCTTCTTTTTTAATAGTTTTTGTTATCGAAACTTTAACTTTATTAAATTCTACATCGACTAAGATATCAACTGGATCATCGTCATCATTGTCTTTTTTATAACGTAGATATTCAAGTGATACTTTATCTTCAACTAATTTTACAATTGCTCGACGTAAAGGTCTTGCACCATATGTAGGATTAAAACCTTCTTCAATTAATAATTCCATCATCCGTGGTGTTAATGATAAAGATATATTCTTTTCATTTTTTACTCTTTCTACTAAATCATTTATCATAATAACGGCAATTTCTTTAATATTATTTTTTGTCAGCTGTTCAAAAACAATAATTTCATCAATACGATTTAAAAATTCTGGCTTAAAAAATGCTTTAAGACTTTCTCCAACTGTATTACATAATTGTGCATATTTAGTTTTTTTTGTATCACTTGCTTCTCCACCAAATCCAATTCCTTGTGAATTTGCATCATTATTTTGAATTGCTTTCGATCCCAAATTTGATGTCATTATTAAGATTGTATTTTTGAAATCAATCAGACGCCCTTGAGAATCGGTTAATCTTCCATCTTCAAGTATTTGAAGTAATAAATTAAATACATCTGGATGAGCTTTTTCAACTTCATCAAATAATACAACAGTATATGGTTTACGTCGAACAGCCTCGGTTAATTGACCTCCTTCATTATAACCGATATAACCTGGAGGAGATCCAATTAATTTAGCTACTGTGTGTCGTTCCATAAATTCTGACATATCTAAACGAACCATTGAATCTTCAGCTCCAAAGAAAAATGATGCAAGAGTTTTAGTTAATTCGGTTTTCCCTACTCCAGTTGGGCCTGAAAAGAAGAAGCTTGCTATAGGTCGTTTCATATTTCTCATCCCCACTCTTGCTCTACGTACAGCTCGAGCAACAGCTGATACAGCTTCTTTTTGTCCAATAACTCTTGTATGAAGTACATTTTCTAATTCTAATAATCTTGTATTTTCATCTTTAGTAATTTTTGTTACTGGTACACCTGTCCATAATGCTACAATTGATGCAATATCTTGAGCTCCAACTTTTAACCTTTCTAGTACACCTTTAGGAACCATCCTTTTTTGTGCTTTAATAATAGCACCCATTTGAGCACGCAAGTTTAACTCATCATCTCTTATTTCAGTAGCTTTTTCAAATCTTTGTTCTCGAACGGCTAAATCTTTATCATCTAAAATATTTCGTAATTCTTTATCAAGAATATATGCAGCTTCTGGAAGACGATAATTAACTAATCTAACTCTGGCACTTCCTTCATCAATTAAATCAATTGCTTTATCAGGTAAAAATCGATCGGCTATATATTGGGCACCTAAATTCGCTGCTGCTATTAATGCTTCATTAGTAATCTCTAATCTATGATGTTGTTCATAACGTAAACGTAAGCCTTTTAATATAGTTATAGTTTCTTCAATACTTGGTTCATTTACCCATACAGGTTGAAAACGACGCTCCAAAGCTGGGTCTTTCTCAATATGTTGTCTATATTCATCAATTGTTGTAGCTCCTATACATTGTAGTTCCCCACGTGCTAAAGCAGGTTTTAATATATTTGCTGCATCTAATGCACCTTCTGCCGCACCTGCACCAACTAGTGTATGAACTTCATCAATTACAATAACTACATTTTTTTGTTCTTTTAATTCTTGAACAATTCGTTTTAGTCGTTCTTCAAATTCCCCACGATATTTAGTTCCTGCTAATAATAATGTCACATCTAAAACAAATACTTTATAGTCATGTAACTCACTTGGAACTTCACGTTGTATAATTCTTTGTGCTAAACCTTCAGCTACTGCTGTTTTTCCAACTCCAGGTTCGCCAATCAAAATTGGATTATTCTTACGACGTCTTGATAAAATCTGTATAACACGTTCAATTTCATTTTGTCTACCAACTACAGGATCTAATTTTGCTCTTTCTGCCGCTTCAGTTAGATCTGTTGTATATTCAAGTAAATTAGGGGCAGCTAATGATGCTCGATCTAAATCATCAAAAAGAAATAAATCTTTTGTTTGAGTTTGATCACCTGCTCCAACGTTAGCTAATACTTTTGACCCTGATTCATGATTTTGATCTAATTCATTCAAAACATAAGCTTTAATACGGGGGATATTTGCCCCAAGATTTTGTAAAACTTTGGCGCAAATACCATCTGTATCATTTAATAAAGCTAAAAAAATATGTTCAGTATTGATATAGCTATGATTTAAATCTTTAGATTGTTTTATTGACATTTCTAATATTTTTTTTGCTCTAGGGGTAAACGGTATTTCAATTGCTACAAACCCTGTACCTTTACCTATTAATCGTTCTACTTCTATTCTTACTTTTCTTATAGTAATTCCATATTCCCTTACAGCATTAATAGCTACTCCACAACCTTCTCCTAACAAACCTAAAAGTATTTGTTCTGTACCTACAAAGTTATGACCTAAACGTCGTGATTCTTCTTGTGACATCATAATGACCTGTAATGCTCTTTCGGTAAATCGTTCAAACATAGTATTATCTCCTAATTAATTAATAAAATTATAGAATGTTTGAATAATTCTATAATTTGTTGATATTTTTTTAAAATATCAACAATCTATTATACTTCAATATATTATAAATTTCAAGATTTATGTTAATATAATATGTAAGTATTATATATATTAACATAATAACATTAATCTTTTTTATTTTAGAAATCGAAAATAAATATATTATATAATAATATATTTATTACTTAGATAATTTTATTAAAATAAATTTATGGCAAAAAATAAAGGTACTAGAATTATTATAACATTAAGGTGCACAAAATGTAAAGCAATCGAAAGTAATAATCAACAAAAAGATCTTGTTTCTAACCAAATATATAGTATGAAAAAAGGTAAGAAAAAACTTGATTATACAACGACAAAAAATCGTAGAAATACTCCTGATCGACTTGAGTTAAAAAAATTTTGTCCTAATTGTAATGCTCATACACCACAAAAAGAAATAAGATAAAAAAGATAATATATCCAATAATATGTCAACAAAAGCTAAACGTCAAACATATAAAATTAAATCAAATGAAAGAATTGATTATAAACAAGTTGATATCTTACTTTCTTTTTTAACTGAACATGGTAAAATTAAACCTCGTAGATCAACAAATTTAACATTAAAACAACAAAGACAACTTTCAAAAGCTGTTAAAACAGCTCGCTCTTTAAATTTATTACCTTTTGTAACATCGTTAGAAGATTAAGAAACAAATGTTATTTTTTTTTCATCCTTTCAATAAACTGTTTTATTATTTAAAGATTATAAAATAATATGAGCCGTTCACAAAGAAATGATAATTTTATTGATAAAACCTTTACAATTATGGCAGATATTATATTAAAGGTTTTTCCTGCAAGTAAAGAAGAAAAAGAAGCTTTTTTTTATTATAGAGATGGTATGTCAGCGCAATCAGAAGGAGAATACGCCGAAGCTTTAGAAAATTATTATGAAGCTTTACAATTAGAAGAAGATCCTTATGATCGTAGTTTTGTTTTATATAATATTGGTTTAATATATTCGAGTAATGGTGAATATCTGAAAGCCTTAGAATATTATTATCAAGCATTAGAACTTAATCCAAATTTACCGCAAGCTTTAAATAATATTGCTGTCATATATCATTATCAAGGTGTAAAGGCATCTGAGAAACAAAATATTGATGTTGCTAAGTTACTTTTTAATAAAGCAGCTGAATATTGGAAACAAGCTATTAATTTAGCCCCAAATAATTATATTGAAGCTCAAAACTGGTTACGTACAACAGGGCGACTTTCAAATTAAATTAAAAATCTTTTGTTGATTTTTTAATCGAAATTCATTAATTTTTTACCTTGTATAATCTAATCAAATTTTTATTAGGTTTCATTAGTATTTAATATTACATATAGAAAATATGAGTATAGAAAAGAATAATAATATTGGTTATATTACTCAAGTTATTGGGCCAGTAATCGATGCAGTTTTTTCCTCAGGTATTTTACCAAAAATTTATAATGCACTAGAAGTAGAAGGTAAAGATGGACCGATTATTTGTGAAGTACAACAATTGTTAGGAGATAATAGAGTACGTGCTATTTCAATGAGTGCTACTGATGGTTTACAAAGAGGAGTTAAAGTTTATGATACTAAAGCTCCAATCTCTGTTCCGGTAGGAAAAACAACTCTTGGACGAATTTTTAATGTTTTAGGACAACCAATTGATAATTTAGGAGATACATCTAGTAATGAAACATTACCTATTCATAGATCAGCGCCAGCTTTTACTGACCTTGAAACAAAACCTGCTATATTTGAGACTGGTATTAAAGTAGTAGATTTATTAGCTCCATATCGTAGAGGTGGTAAAATTGGACTTTTTGGTGGCGCCGGAGTAGGAAAAACTGTATTAATTATGGAATTAATTAATAATATTGCTAAAGCTCATGGTGGTGTATCTGTTTTTGGTGGTGTAGGTGAAAGAACTCGTGAAGGAAATGATTTATATATGGAAATGAAAGAATCTGGTGTTATTAATGAAACAAACTTATTAGAATCTAAAGTTGCATTAGTATATGGTCAAATGAATGAGCCTCCTGGAGCGCGTATGAGAGTTGGATTAACTGCGTTAACAATGGCTGAATATTTCCGTGATATTAACAAACAAGATGTTTTATTATTTATTGATAATATTTTTAGATTTGTCCAAGCTGGTTCAGAAGTTTCTGCTCTATTAGGTCGTATGCCTTCGGCCGTAGGTTATCAACCTACTTTAGGTACGGAAATGGGGGCTTTACAAGAACGAATTACTTCAACGAATCAGGGTTCAATTACTTCGATTCAGGCTGTTTATGTACCTGCAGATGATTTAACTGACCCTGCTCCAGCAACAACTTTTGCTCACTTAGATGCAACTACTGTATTATCAAGAGGATTAGCTGCAAAAGGAATCTATCCAGCAGTAGATCCTTTAGATTCAACCTCAACTATGTTACAACCTTTAATTGTTGGTGATGAACATTATAAAACAGCGCAATTAGTTAAAGAAACTTTACAACGTTATAAAGAATTGCAAGATATTATTGCTATTCTTGGAATTGATGAATTATCAGAAGAAGATCGTTTAGTAGTAGATCGTGCAAGAAAAATTGAACGTTTTTTATCACAACCGTTTTTTGTTGCTGAAGTTTTTACAGGTTCACCTGGAAAATACGTAGATTTAGAAAGTACAATCAAAGGTTTTAATATGATTTTAGGTGGTGAGTTAGATGATTTACCTGAACAAGCTTTTTATTTAGTTGGCGATATTAATGAAGCTATTTCTAAAGCAAAAACTTTTAATAATTAATTAGGAAATTTTTTAATGAGTTTAAACATTCGTGTGATTGCTCCAGATGGATTAATTTGGGATACTATAGCTGATGAAGTAGTTTTACCAAGCCTTACAGGTCAATTAGGTTTACTTAAAGGTCATGCTCCTTTAATTACTGCTCTTGAAATTGGAATTCTTCGAATTAAAGTTAACTTATCATGGACCCCAATCATTGTATTAGGTGGTTTTGCTGTAATTAAGAATGATGAAGTTATTGTATTAATTAGTGGAGTTGAGAAAATGGAAAAGCAAGATTACTCGGAGGCAAAAGATTTATTGGCTAAAGCAACAAAAAATTTGGATTTAGCAAAAACTACAAAAGAAAAAATTGATGCCTCACAAGAAATGAAAATTGCATCATCAAGATTACAAGCTTTTCAATTTTTAGGATCATAAATTATGGAAGAAGATATTAATATACTAAAATTTAAATTTCATTCTAATCTGAGTATTTTTAATTATTCTTCACGTTCTGATACAGAATTGTATTTTAATGAACATTTTGATGAATTACGGCAAAGGCTATTCTATATTTTAGGATTTTTATGTTTTTTTACATCTATTGCATTTTATAACGTAAAATTAATCGTTAAAATTTTAGAAGATCCAGTATCAAAAATACAATTTTTTCAGTTATCACCTGGAGAATATTTTATCTCAACTTTAATAATATCTTTTTCTATAGGAGTTCTATTCTCGACACCTTTATTGTTAAGTCAACTATTATTTTTTTTTCGTCCTGCCTTAAACAAAAATGAACGAAATATTATTATTTGGATATTAATTGGCTCTGTTTTTTTATTTTTCCTAGGTTTATTATTTTCTTATTTTTTATTAATTCCTGCCGCTTTAAACTTTTTTGTTTTTTACGGTTCAGAAGTTATTGAACCACTTTGGTCATTTAATCAATATTTTAATTTTGTGTCGGCTTTATTTTTTAGTACAGGATTAGTATTTCAAGTTCCAATTGTTCAGGTTATTTTAAGTTTGTCTAAAATAATTGATCCAATAAAAATGTTTAATTATTGGCGACCAATGATACTTTTTTCCACAATACTTGGTGCTGTATTAACCCCTTCTGCGGATCCAATAACACAATTATTATTATCTAGTGCATTGTTCTTATTATATATTTTAGGAAGTGTTACTTCTATTAATTTAATAAAAAAACCAATCAGAAAAGTATAATTTATTTAATAAGTATTACCATTTTATTAAGAAATATTTTTTAGTAAACTTTTATCTTAACTATTTTCAATATGAAAATTTGTAAAAGAATAATGAAAATTTTTATGATAAGCTTTATGTTTATCTTTAGCCCTCTTACGCTTTCTATTGAGATTTCACAAGCTTACCCAATTTATGCTCAACAATCATATGCTAATCCACGTGCAGCAAATGGTAGACTTGCATGTGCGAATTGTCATTTAGCAGAAAAACCTATACAAATAGAATCACCTAAAGCAGTTCTTCCGAATAAAGTTTTTGAGGCTGCTGTAAAAATTCCTTATCCTCAAGATGCTAAACAAATTTTAGGTAATGGTCAATTAAGTGGATTAAATGTAGGTGCTGTTGTTATTTTACCAGAAGGTTTTAAACTAGCACCAAATAAATTAATTTCAAAAGAAATTCAAGAAAAAAATAAAGGAATTTATATTTCACCTTATAGTTCAAATCAAGATAATATATTAGTTGTTGGTCCGGTTTCTGGTGATTTACATAAAGAAATAACTTTTCCAATTTTAGCACCTGATCCAGCAACAAATAAAAAAGTTAATTTTTTAAAATATCCAATTTATGTTGGTGCAAATCGTGGTCGTGGCCAAATTTATCCAACGGGAGAAAAGAGTAATAACAATATAATTACATCATCATTTGAAGGTCAAATAACCGAAATCCAATCTTTAGAGAAAGGAGAAACACTAATTACTATTATAAATTCTAATGGTCAAGAAACAAAACAAGATATACCAAAAGGATTATCTTTAATTGTTTCAAAAAAAGACAATATTAAATTAGATCAGCCGTTAACAAAAGATCCTAATGTTGGAGGATTTGGACAAACTGATACGGAAATTGTTTTACAAGATCCAAATAGAATAATTGGTTTTATAATTTTTGCTTTTTCTGTTTTGTTTACCCAAATTATTTTTGTAATTAAAAAGAAACAATTTGAGAAAGTTCAAGCTGCTGAGTTAAAATTTTAAGATTTTTTTCTCTCTTTTTTTTAGGGAGAAAAAAACCTTAAAATTTGTAAAATTGCTATAATAAAAGTTTTATAAATTTATATTAACTTTAAATTTATGAATTTTCTAATTCATAAAGGTAATAAGACATATAGTTTTTAGTTTTATTGTGAAACTCTTTTTGATATTCAAAAAATCGATCTTTAGATTTTGTTTTAATTAAAGGTAATAATGAAAATTGCGTTTTTTGTAATTCTTTTGAGGATGGTATAAATAATATTTCTCCGTTTTTTATACTTTTATTATTCAAAAAATATAAGAAATCTCCTAATCCCATAGAAACAATTTTTGTTTTATCCATCATATTAAATAATACTTCATCAAAGTCGTTAATATAACTTCCATTATATAAATCTAAGTTTTCACTAGAAAACTTAGCCATATTAGATTTATTAAAGTTTTTTTGATAATGTTGTTCTGATTCAATATTAGATTTTATTATTCTATATTTTAATAAATAACTTTTTAATTTTGCCATTATTGTATGATCAAAAATTTCTCCATTTTTAAAATTAAAAGAATAATCAATATTTATATTAGATGTTAATTTATTTTTTTTATCAAAATTATATTCTTTGTAAGGTTCTAAAATTTCTTCAATTGTTGTTATTAATAAATTTTTAGCATCTTCGAAATCAGAAAAAATTGGAATAATATTTTTATTCATTAATTCATCTGTATTTTTATAAAAAATATCTACTGTTTCTAGAATAGGTAAAGTTTTTCTTTCTTCATTCCAGAAATCCCTTAAGTTCAAATCCTTTAAATTTTTCAATTTATCTATAAATGTCGTTTTAAGATTATCTCGATCTCTTGGATTAGTACAATACTGTTCAACATTTGTAAAGATAGTGTTGTCAAGGAATACATAATCATATTCATATTGATCCTGATAAACATAATAATTAATAGTTTTACCTATACCATTCTGATCAACAATAAATTGTGTCTGAAGTTTCAGTTTTGATTCTTGCAATAATTGTGTTTTCTCTTCTGATAAATTATTTTCTTTAAACCCGTATGGTATTTCTAAATCCTCTAAAGATATATCTGAGATTCCATTAAAATTACCATCACATTCAAGAGTATATTGAAGTAAGAAGGGTTGATTACCAGGCGTACCTTCATTTACTACTCCGTTTTCAAAACTTGTCTTAGTTTTCATTTGAAAAATTCCTACTCGTGAGGTTAAGGCTTTTATATATCCTGAATTTGATAAATCATCTAATGTATTAATTGGTATTGCAACTGTAGTTTTTTTACTATCTATATCAATAGATTTTGCAATAAAATATACTTTAATTTTGTTTAATTTTTGATGAACGTCAGAGTTATTATTTAAATTCTTATATTTTTTATATAAATTTTTTATATATTCTTCGTTGTTTTTTTTAGTTAAAGAATCGCAGGTATCACTAGTATTAATTTGATTAGAGCTAATGTTAGTTAAAATATTTGGGAAATTAATATTATTACTAAAAGTAGGAATAAAATGTCTATTTATCATATTTTAAAATTTTAGATTTTATAAAAAAATTAGTATTTATAATATTTTATAAACACTAATTTTTATTATTTATAAAATATTATAAATACTAATAATATTAGTATAGTTAAAGAATAGGAAATGTTAACGCATCAGGATAAAATCTATTAGCTTCAATAATAAATCCAGCAGTAAATGTCATCCAAACAGCAAGTAAAACTGGAGCAGTTGAAAGGTATTTTAAAAAATTTTCCATAATATAATATTTGAGTTCTTTAATTCTTTTAAATATAGTATATATATAGATAGAATAAAGTTTTAAAATTTAAAACTTTTCTATCTTGGCGAAACAGTAATTTCAGAATCTGAAGCTAAAAAATTTCCACTAGTAAACTCTTGCCAAGCGGAAATTGGCCAAATAAAACCTGAAGACATAATTTTTAATGCTAGAGGTACATCAATAATGATTTCTTTTTCCGTTGAGTTTTTAGTATTGCTTACACTATTTATGTAACTACGTCCAACCCAGCCAATCCAACCACTAATATATATAAACATTAACCCTGGAATAACAAATTCAACAGCATGATCCCATCTGCCATCTGTTATAAGATGTGGTAAACCATCTTTTCCACATAATAATTCTGAATTAGAATAACGATTAAATCTTTGTTTAGTTCTACTTATTTGTTGTTCTAAAGCTAAAGTAGGAGGAGAGCCTGCTTCGTATTTTTTAACTCTTGACTCTAATTTTTTAACACTTGACTCTAATCTATTATTAAATGTTGAGGAATCACTACATTTTGTTAAACCTGCGACATCTGCAAATATAGTTGAAGGTAAACTAAAAGTTATGAAGATAATTAATAATAATTTCTTTAAATGTATTTTAAGCATTACTTTTAAAATTTGTAAAAAATTATAAATTTTAATAAAAAATGAATTTTCCATATAAAATGTAATTTAATATGAAAATACTAGTTTCTAATATATATATACATATATTATAGTCGAGAATTTATTTCTTTTTATTTATAATATATATTATATAGAAATCAAGATTATCGTCGATCAGTATATTGTTGTGAACCTATCTTTTCTAATTTTTGATTACGACGAAGTGGTCTAGTTACTAATTCTAGAATTTCAATAGCGTTAGTAAAGCCATGTATTTGTGCAAAAGTAAATTCAACAGACCATTTTGTATTTATACCTCTTGCTTCTAATGGATTAGCATGTGCCATACCTGTTATAACTAAATCAGGCTTCATATCACGAATTCGATCAACTTGATTATAATTATCAGGTTTTTCTATAATGATAGGAAGTGGAAGATTTTTAATTTTACAGGTTTTTTGTAATAAATCTAATTCAGCTCCTTGATATCGTTTATCCATATATGGGATACCAATTTCAAATACAATCATGCCTGCCCTTATTAAAAAACGTGCTAATGAGATTTCTAATAAGTTATCGCCCATAAAGAAAACGCTTTTTCCATTAATTAAATTGACATAATTTTTCATTTTTTTCCATATTTCTATTTCTCTTTCTTCTAGACCATGAGGTTGAATATTAAAAACTGTACATATTTTTGTTATCCAAGCTTTAGTACCATCAGGGCCAATAGGAAATGGAGCACCAATTAATTTACATTTTCTTCTTCTCATTAAAGTTGTGGCAGTTCGGCTTAGATATGGATTTACTCCACAAACATAATTCCCTTCATAAATTTGGGGTAATTCTGTATAGCGTCTAGAAGGTAACCAACCAAAAACATGAATACCTTGTTTTTTTAGTTCTAAAGTAAGTTGATTTACTACTGGATCTGGTATAGAACCAAATAAAATCAGTGGTAAATGTTCGACGTAATCTCGGTTATCGGATTCAGTTTTCTTTTCTTGTAAATTTTTTATTTGTTTTACGTTAGGGCGCTGTGCTAATGCAGCTAATACTGTATCCTCACCTTGAGTAAAAGCATAGTCAAGTCCATTTGCCCTTGCTACTATAATAGGCAAACTTATTTCTGCCTCTAACTTTGGTGCAATACCTTCTAAATCCATTTTTATTATTTCTGTAGTACATGTTCCAATCCAAAAAATTACACTAGGATTTCGATCACGCTTTATTTGTAAACATAATCTCTTCAATTCTTCATAATCATTTAATTGTGCTGATATATCTCCTTCTTCTAATTCTGCCATAGCATAACGAGGTTCAGCGAAAATCATTACACCTAATGCATTTTGTAAAAAATACCCACAAGTTTTTGTACCGATAACTAAAAAAAAACTATCTTCAATTTTTTGATATAACCATGCTACACAACTAATTGGACAAAATGTATGATAGTTTCCTGTTTCACACTCAAAATTTATTTTTTCTTTCAAATTTTTATTATTAATATCTTGTTTAATAGTCATCTAAATCCTATTCGTAAAAAAGTAAAAATTATTTTTTATTTAAATTGAAAAAATCTCATTTAAATCTTTTTCCACACTACTCGCTTCAAGTGTTAATTCATTATTTTTAGTAGGGTTTAGATAAAAATCTGATAATAAACTAAATAATTCTCTATCTGCCGCTTCTTTAGGTACGACTCCTTCAGGATTAGCGATAAGTTGATCTGCAATATTCAAATAATATTCACAAATATAATATAGAGAACTATCGATTTCATTAAGTTCAAATAAAGTTTTTCCTTTTACTCTCGAAACTCGAATATCTTCAATAAGAGGTAATACTTCAAGAACAGGCATTGGTACTGAATCTATATATTTATCAATCAAATCTCTAGTAGCCGTTCTATTTCCTATAAGTCCTGCAAGTCTTAGAGAATGTGTTCTAGCTTTTTCCCTTACTGAAGCAGCAATTCTATTAGCTGCAAATAAAGCATCAAAACCATTATCAGTAACTATTAAACAATAATCTGCATAATTTAATGGTGCAGCAAAACCACCACAAACAACATCCCCTAAAACATCAAATAAAATAACATCGTATTCATCAAATGCATTTAATTCTTTTAAAAGCTTCACGGTTTCACCAACTACATAACCACCGCACCCTGCTCCAGCAGGTGGACCGCCAGCTTCAACACAATCAACCCCCCCATAACCTTGATAAATAACATCTTCAGGCCAAATATCTTCATAATGATAATCCTTAGCTTGTAATGTATCAATTATAGTTGGAATTAAAAATCCTGTTAAAGTAAAAGTACTATCATGTTTTGGATCACACCCAATTTGTAAAACACGTTTTCCTCTTTTAGATAAAGCAACTGAAATATTACAACTTGTTGTTGATTTACCTATTCCTCCTTTTCCATAAACAGCTAGTTTCATTTTCAACTCCTGATTTTTTTATGATGTGTAAACTAAATAAATATTTTATCAAAATATTACTTTTAGTTGCTCTTAAGAGATATTAATTTATATAAATAGTAAATTTTTAGATAAAGTTTTTATAATTCAAATTACAAAACTTATAATATGATTTATATTATAATCCATAATTGATTGTACTAGATTATTGTTTATTTAATAATTTATTATAGTAAATCAAAAATAACTTTATTAAGATAATCTAATTTAATAATTCAATAGAGTTACTAGCATTAATTAAGTATATTAACTTTAAGTTTCTAAATAAATGAAGTATAATTTATAATATATTAATTTATAAATTAAGGAGCTCATTAATGCTATCAGAGAATTATTGTAATTTCCTAAATAATAGTCTTTTCATTTTAGTATTTATATCAACAGCTCTATATTGGTTTCGTTTAAGTTTTAAATCTATAACAATTTTTAATACTATTGGAAAAATTACTTCACGTTTTGCAACTTTAAGTATTTTTCTTTTTTTGTTAATTCGTTGGATTGATTATGGTTATTTTCCTTTAAGTAATTTATATGAATCATTATTGTTTTTATCTTTTATACTTTTATTTCTATATCAATTTTTAGAATCTAAAGCTCAAAGTCCAATCTTTGGAGGTATTGTTCTACCTCTTGTTTTACTTATTAGTGGTTTTTCAGAATTAACATTACCTCTTGAGATGCAAAAAGCAAGTGCTTTAGTACCTGCTTTACAATCAAATTGGTTAATGATGCATGTAAGTTTAATGATGTTAAGTTATGCCATTTTACTTATCGGTTCAGCTTTTTCAATTGTCTATTTAGTAACATCAATAGTATTTTTATATAATTTAGAATCAGTTGAAAAAAGATATTTTGATTATCAAGAATTTATGAGAGGATTAATAAATTTTACTCGAGGTATGAATTTAACACGAGAAGATTATCAAACACGATCATCTATCCAGTCACCGTCAGCCTGTTGTCAAATTATTAGTTTAAATAATATATTTTTAGAACAAGAAGCTTTGGCTGAATCTGCAAGAACTAATTTTTTATCTCAATTAGATAAATGGAGTTCCAGAACAATAAGTTTAGGTTTTCCATTTTTAACAATTGGTATTATTGCTGGTGCTGTTTGGGCTAATGAAGCTTGGGGTTCTTATTGGAGTTGGGATCCTAAAGAGACATGGGCTCTAATTACTTGGTTAATATTTGCAGCTTATTTACATTTAAGATTAATAGTAGGGGTAACTGGAAAAGGACCAGCTTGTTTAGCAAGTCTTGCTTTTTTTGTTGTTTGGATTTGTTATCTTGGAGTTAATTTTTTAGGACAAGGTTTACATAGTTATGGATGGTTTGCTTATAATTAAATAAGAACTTCTATAAATTATTTATTATATTAAAAAAAAATAACTTTTTAGAGCCTATTACATTATATTTAGGATTTTAAAAGTTTTACGAACGGAGAGACTTGAACTCTCACAAGAAATCTTACTAGAACCTAAATCTAGCGCGTCTGCCAATTCCGCCACGTTCGTAAAAAAAATATAAGAAGTAGGTATTAATATAATATAAACTATATTAATATAGTTTATTAATCTAGTATCGGTGAGGTCTATCAAAATTCTTTAACCCTACTGAAAGGTTATTATTTATATTTTTTTAATTATTTTTTTTTTGTTAAAAATAAAAGTTGAGTTTTTATTAAAGATTGATTTAGCTAATGATAAAGCACGGTTAGCTATTTTATTTCCTTTTCCTTTCCATATTGCTAGTCTAATTTTACCTTTAGCTTTTGATCGTCTTTTTTTTGGTACCGCCATAATAACCTTTTTAGTTGGTAATTAGAAGTAATTAGTTATTTGAGATAAAGAAAATTTATTATTGGTGAAAGTTACTTTTCCTCGAATTAATAGTAGTTTATAAAAATAAACTACTATTAATTCGAGGAAAAAAACTATTGCTATTCTAGATTTTTTATTTTTCTTATTCGTGTTTAATTTAATTAGTACTTTTGTAGTATTTTAGCGCGAAGCTATTTTATTAAATTGTTGTAAAGCTAATCGACCAATATTAAATAATGCCCATGATGCTGCTGCTAATACAGGAAAAAAAACAAAAATAAGACGTAAATCCATATTAATTTATTTAATAAAAATTTAATAATTTCATTCTATATTATTTATAACTATATAAATGAGTTTTTTCTCTGGTATAATTTTATTTTTAATGCTCTATTTATATATTTTGTTTCTATCCATTGTAAATTGTTATTCTAAAATTTTTAATTAAATTTAAAAAAGTCCTATATATTATATATATATTATTTATATTTTGTCAAATTCTCAAAAGAATTTTTTTATTATAAATTCTTTTTGGAAAGTAAATCATAAATTTGACTCTTCTAGTAATGGAAAAGATTTAAAAAGTTTTTTTAATTAATCATTTAACTTATGGTCAAAATAAAATTGTAGATATAATGATGCAAAATAAAATGAACTATTTTCCATTTAGCATTGAGCAATTAAATCTTCTTCGAACAATAAAAAATGAAAAGAATTTAAAAAATACTGCAAAAAAATTGTATATTTCACAACCAGCACTAAGTTTACAGGTACAAAATTTAGAGTCTAAAATAGCTTCTCCGATTTTAGAGAGAAATAATAAACAAATACATTTTACCATAATTGGTCATTTGCTAGTAAAACATGCAACTAAAATATTACAATTATATAAAGAAGCTAATGAATCGATTAAGCTTATTAGAGTACTAAAAAAAATTAGTTTAATTATTGGTTCAAATGAATCTATAGGAATATATTTATTACCAAAAATTATTAGGCTATTTTGTAAATATTATTCTTATACCTGCATAACTGTAGAACTTGAAGCAACTCATTGTATATCTTGGAATGTCTTTCATGGTAAAGTAGATATAGGAATTGTCGCAGAAGAAGAAATCCCATATGAGTTATTAAATACATTAGATATTATACCATATATTAATGAAGAAATAGTGTTAATTTTACCAAAAACTTATCCATTAAAAAATCCTAATATTTTGGCTCTAGAAGATCTTTATAAATTAGATTTTATTGGTTTAAATCCTGATTTTATGGAAAGAAAAGTTCTAAATAAAACTTTACAAAAATATAATATTAAAATTGAACAATTAAAAATAAAATTTGAGCTTAATTCTATCGAAGCAATTATAAGAGCTGTAAATGCAGGTTTAGGTGTTTCATTTGTATCCATTCTTGCAGTTAAAGATGAATTATTATCGAAACGTATTAACTCAGTAATGATTGATGGAATACGTATTAATAAACGATTATCAATAATTATTAATAATAAAGTTTATAAATCTCTTTTGTTTAAAAAATTTTATTATTATTGTTTTTTTTTACTAAAAAGAGACTTTACATATTAAATTTAATAAATTATTATTTTGTGAATATCTAGAAAAATTAAATGTTCACAAAATATTTAATAAAAATTAAGAATCTATATTTAGAAGTATTAAATAAGCAAAACTAACTCCACCAAATGATCCAATAAAAAATCCTGAAGTAAATTGGTTCCAGTTTTTACTAGTAAGTAATTCATTTGTATTTATTAGATCGGAATCTTCAAAAGTGACTTTCCCATACATAGCTAAACAAATAGTTAATAAGGTAACTAATGCAACAGAGGATAAAAATCCTATTAGGAGTGATAGTTCAGATTCTCTCAATGGTCCTAATTTTTCAAAAGGTCCTAATAATAAATAACCGTGTGCCATACCAATTTCTAACCCTCTTAAAAGAGGTGAAAGTCCTTTTCTATATGCTGGTAAACTAGCTAAATAAGCTTTTGTTGCTGCTGATGAAGTTATAGGTGTTGATAAATGCCCAACAGATGGATCATTATTGTAAGGTTTAATAAAACTTGTCATAATTAGTTTGTTAAGAAGTTATTCTGTAATAACAATAGTTATATTTATATATTAATTTAATAAAAGAAAATAATACAATAGAACAAATTAGTATTTCTTATAATATACTATTATTATATAATAGTATATTATACATTTTTATAATTTTTAAGGAAGTAAAAAAATGAGTGTTCTTATTGATTATCTTTTATTATTAAGTATTGCATTTGTATTAGCATCAGGTTTATTTTTAGGCTTAAAAGGAATTAAATTAATTTAATTCCTTATTAAGCCTAAAAGTTGTTATTTATAACGTATAACACTTAAAATTTTCAATTAAATTTAGAATTTTAGTTTGTATATTAAAACTATATTATTATTATTATTAATTTTAATTTATAAAAGAATAAAAAATGATTAGTGAAAATATTGATAATTTATTAAAACGTGATATTATTATAGGGTCAAGGCGGTTTAGTAATTATTTTTGGACAATTATTTTATTTTTTGGAGGATTAGGCTTTTTAAGTGCAGGGATTTCAAGTTATTTACAAAATAATATACTATTTTTTATTAATTCTAAAGAGCTAACTTTTTTACCTCAAGGTCTTATTATGACCTTTTATGGAGTTATTGCTATAAGCTTAAGTTTATATATATCTCTTACAATTTTTTGGGATGTAGGAAGCGGCTATAATGAATTTGATAAAGAAAATCAGTTGGTTCGTATTGTAAGACTAGGTTTTCCAGGAAAAAATCGTAAAATATTATTAGTTTATCAATTTAAAAATCTTAAAAGTATTAAATTAACTATTCAAGATGGTATTAATCCTAAGCGTATAATTTATTTATGTACAAAGGATCAACGTGAAATTCCATTAACACCTGTTGAGCAACCAAGACCTCTAGAAATTTTAGAAAATGAAGCATCTGAGCTTGCAAAATTTTTAAATATTAATTTAGAAGGACTTTAATTTGATAAAAATATATTTTATTAAAATAATAATAAATAATATCTTATTTTGAATTACTATTTTGTCATCTATGTTTTATTTATAAACTAATAAATTATATTATAGTAGATTATAAATGCGGGCATAGTTTAGTGGTAAAACCATAGCCTTCCAAGCTATTGATGCGAGTTCGATTCTCGCTGCCCGCTAATATATCATCTTATTAAATATAAATAATATTAAGTTATTTTTTAACTTTACTATTTTTAATAATAGAAAAATTAATAGAGGAATGAGAAATAATTAAGTTATACTTAAATCATTATAAAAGTGTAATATATATATATATTTTAGATGGAGATACTATTAATATGTCTGGTGGTTCAACAGGAGAACGTCCTTTTTCTGATATTATAACAAGTGTACGTTATTGGATTATTCATAGTATTACAATTCCTTCATTATTTATTTCTGGTTGGCTTTTTGTAAGTACTGGATTAGCTTATGATGTTTTTGGAACTCCTAGACCTAATGAGTATTTTACACAAGATAGACAACAAGTTCCATTAGTAAATGATAGATTTAACGTTACTCAAGAAATTGAAGATTTCACTCGAGGTCTATAATATGGTAAGAACTAAATTAAATTAAAAAAGTATATATGGAACTAGGAGAAAAATGTGACTAGAAATACAAATCAACCAGTAGCCTATCCTATTTTTACGTTTCGTTGGTTAGCTATTCATGGTTTAGCCGTACCAACGATCTTTTTTTTAGGCGCAATTACATCAATGCAATTTATTCAAAGATAGGAGTATATTAAATGACAGGTCCAAATCCTAATAAGCAAGAAGTTGAAATCAGTCGTACCTCATTATATTGGGGTTTATTGTTATTTTTCGTATTGGCAGTACTTTTTTCGAGTTATTTTTTTAATTAAATTTTTTTATTTTTAATTTTAAATAGAGTTTTTATAAAATATTAAGAAAGTATATAGAGGAGTGAATAACATTATGGCAGGAACAGGAAGAATACCACTTTGGTTAGTTGCATTAGTTGGTGGATTAGGAGTTATTGTTGTGGTTGGTACTTTTATTTTTGGTTCGTATTCGGGATTAGGCTCTTCGCTTTAATCAAGAGTTT